CTTCAACTAGAGGAGCGACCAGTTGGTTCACCAAACCCCGACCCAGCGTCACACGTTCTCCAGGTCCGAAGGGATCCAGTGCCCAACTACCGACTCCTCCCGGAATTGCGTTATCGGAGCCGAGCCAGGAATGGCCGTTAGTGGACACCCACCACTTGTCACCGGTTAGAGAGGCCCTCTTTAATACATTAAGAAAAGATGTTCACAGGGGCCAGAAAGACTCGGTCATAGGAACTTAGACCACCTACGCGCTGGTAAACGAAAACCACCTCGACCGAATCAGAGTCAAAAAAAATGTAGAATCAGGCCGAATGAAAACGCGGCCACCAGCTTTCCCAAAAGAAGGGGAGATCTGCTGCTTACTGCTCAAAAAAACATCCGACCTATACTATAGTAAAGTCGTCCGCGTCTCTTTCTGATCTCCTTTCTGAATCATCTTTTTGGCTTTGACCAAGTGAAGTAGCCCTTTTTTTGATGTCTGAGTGCGTTATTCTATCTATCAAAGTCATTCTTTGTCTATAGCTCGGGTCAGCCCCCCAGGGTCTGCTTTGATTTTCTCTAACAGTGCCGGTCCGCATCAGGGACTCTCGTGCGAGCCATGCAACGTTCCCAGGCAGTAACTGCTCCTTTCCTTGAGCTCCCTCTTGAGTTCCTCCCAGGCGTTGATCTCGCAACGGCCCTCCGGCACGTCCTCATATCGCGTCCGCCACCACAGCTTCGCATCCCCAGAGAGATCATTTTTGCCATTGTGACTTGGGCACGAACAGCCTTCAATTACTGTTCCATGTCCCAGAGGTCTTCGAGCCTTGGCATTTCGAATCCCGTTGAATGGCTGTGGTTCCGGGACTCAAATGCGTCTGGAGTCGCCAGGTGAGACATTCGGTTCACGAACCGGAGACCTATCTCCACAGCAAGCTCCTAAATTGGGCCTGGTCCGTCACGCTTTGGACATCGCCACCGGGATCGTTGAGGTCCCATGAAGACGGCTCTCCTTCACTGGAAAGACGCGGTACTCATTAGCGAGCGTCTGGTGACCAACGATTCTGGATTCTCCTGCCTTTCCGCCATAGTCTACACTTGTCCGCAAAAATGGTCGACCTTGCCATCTAGTTGGGTCACTCGATCCTTGAGTTTGTCCTTAGCAACAGCCGCCGCAGACAGCGCTCCACTGCTATCGTCAAGCTTGGACATGGTGCAACAAGAAGAGAATTAGCAGAAATCGAAAGGGATTGACCCAAAACTCCGCTCTGATACCTCCTCAAGCGAAATAGACACGCGCGCGGGTAGAGAGTCTGTCTGAGTCGTGCGGCCCCAGGTGCTACACTACAATAGGCGTCACCTGGGCCTTCTCCTTGCCGAATTTCGCTTCTGATTTCTCTCTTAGTCTCTATTTCGTTACCTTCTATTACCGATCTTCTTCTGCTGCTCGCTTCGCTTGTTTCGTTGAGCTCGCTTTCTTTCGTTAGCTTCCTTTCTTTTAAATCAACTAAAAAAAAAAAAGAGAATATTCACAGCAGCCAAAGACTTTTCAAGAAGAGTAATCAGGGATGCTTCCAGCAAGAACTTAGACGGTATGCGATTGATCAAGTATGTTGCGGTAAACACAGCTTCTGCCCAAAGGAGGTACATTCATCCCAAACATCATAGCTCTAACCGTTTCCAATCAGTATCTATTTGTCCTCTAAACTATTCCAGGAGTATACGCACAAGATCTCTGATGAAAAGTGCCTCTGGAAATCAGATCTTTAGAGAATTCCGTGGACATTGATTCTCCTCCAGAATCAGATCGTCAAATTCTTTTTTTTGCATTGGAAATCAAGAGAAAATGTCTGGCTTGTCGATTTTTCGTCCAGGGGAGGTGAAAATGGGACGGTTCATGCTGGCGAGATCGCCTATTTCTTTCCTCCTGATTTCCGAACATGAATCATGAATGAGGGGGGTAGAGCGGCTATTTTTCACGACTAGGGGGTTATGGATAGGAAAAAAACACGTGGAGCGCTCTTCCAAAAGTCCGTTCTAACTCCTAAGTGAGAATCCCTACTGGGAACACACACGTTCTATTGTTTAGGGTTCGGAGGAGGTCTATTATGTCACTTCCGATCCGACTTCGTCACATGAAGGCTCGTTCAGTGATTCGACGACTCTGTGCTGTGTGATCGACTATCTTCCTTTTCGGGTCCGTTCCTATACTAAGTACTCACTCCTGTGGAACGAAGAAAAACCTCAAACAACAGACCGAGCAAGCTGCTCTGGGATCCCTACCTGCAAGCATCGTACTTTTTGATGACTTTCTTGTTCAAAAGACCGGTTGGTTTTTTCGCCTCGGGATTGGAGATTGGTTCCACTGCTCACTCATCCATTTTTCTTGCTTCAAGCAAACCAGGTAAGCCGAAGATTGCGAAAAGGTAATGGAGCCCACTCTTAGGCTCCGAAAGAGCAGTAGCCGCCTGGGGCTGGCGGAAGTTCCCGCAGGTAGTGGGGTCGGAGAATCTCTCTGACTAGGATGGATGCTTTCACTCAATGGGCAAGGAGCTTCATGTCACCTCCACGCTGATTCAGAAGGTGTTCGGTCGGTCTACCGCACCTGCCAGCCATATCTATTCCTCGATGATTTGTATTGAAGGTACGCGCGAGATAGGAAGGACAGGGCCTAGGCCGGGAACAGCACCACAGCGGGAACTCCCCTACCCGCCGGTAAAAGGCCATTAGTGATATAGGCAAAACAAAACTGACGTGAATACGTTTTCTCCAATACTGCGTAGCTTCCATCACTTGGATCGGGGGTGAGCGTCGTCGAGGGACGTTCCCCCCTACTACAAGGTCTTTTGGGGTATCTCCCACCTACTCATCATGGGGCGGCGGAATCGGAACTCCCCCGAAGGAAATGTGGGTTCGTTCCTGAACCAAGGAGGCATTCGTCAGCGTAGGAAGGCCGACCGCGCTCTGTTTGTCAAGAAAAGGGAAGGAACAAAGTTTCATCGATTCTGAAACATTATCCATAAAGAGATCGACCCATAGGATCAAGGGGATGGAAGAGACACAGGAATTGAATCTTGAATTCAACTCATTTCCGGGGCTATATTCATCAATGTTTTTGACTCTGAATTTCAGACACGAAAGTCAAGTCTCAGTACTATCAACTCATCCGCTTAGGTGAAAGGCACTAAGAATGAACTATGGAGATGAAGGACCGCAAGAGACTGACCGGCGCTCAACAGAAAAAGAAGACAACCTATCTCGGAGCACTAAGAAAGCTAAACCTAATGAAGGAAGGTCCATGGATTCTGTCATGGGAGAAGCTAGCACTGAAGTCCCATACTCTTCCACCCACTGCCCCTTCTTTGCATGAAGACCCGTCTAAGCCAGCCATGGATTCTGTCATGGTAGAGGCTTCCCAGGAAAAGCCTGACCACCCACCTCTTCCTACCCCTTCCTCTCAGCCCTCTGAGGTTATCTTAGGCCCGGAACACTTCTCTCTGTCTGAGAAAGATAAGCTTGTAGGGAACCCATCCTCCCAGCCAACTGACCATATCTGCCCTAAGCCGTCCCAGGCTGCTCCTCAGACATCGAATGATGTAGACTCCGATTACTTCTCCGAATAAGATATAGATGAGGAGGACCTTGTCCACCCGGAAAATGAGGATGATCTTGATGGACTTTGGCCGCAAATCTCCCTAACTGCAGAGGAAAAAAGGCGTCTCAGGAAAGCTTGGCGCAAGACATTCATCTTCAAAGTGCTTGGCCACACAGCTGGTTATCGAGTTAGAGTAGTAAAGAGAAGAATCAGACTAGACTCCTGTAGGGAAGAAGATTGATTATGGGAGTCAGTCGAAGTCAGCTCTAGACAGTACTCCTTAACTAAGAGAGTGAAAGCCCTATGGGTGGGGCATAGCTGAAAGCAGATTTTCTCTCATGGACTTAGGCCATGACTTTTTTCTTGCTAAATTGAAAAAGAAGGTGGACTATAACTATGTCTTGCAAAAGGGGCCCTATACCCTTGCCACTACTTGGCAATCAAGAAGTGGTATCCGTAGTTCCGCCCTTCTGTGGAAAGGATCACTTCAACGGCGGTGTGGATTCGCTTTCCCTTCACTCCTCTCCCTAGCAAGATCGAATCCTCTTATCTTTCTTAATAACTATCAGCCACTAGTGAGAGGCGAAGACATACTGAATGAGAAGTCTCGCATCTTGTCATTCCGATTGTGGCTACTAATTCAATTGGGCATAAACGAAGAACAGCTCCAAAAGCTAGACTCTGACCGCCAGGTTCTCCTACACGGGAAAAGGCCTTTGAGCGAGGACATGAGCCAACACCCCTAGCTCAGTCTTTCGGGGTTATTTAAAGACCCATTTGATTGATCTTTTTTTTTCTCTTTTGGTTAAGGAAGATCGTTTAAGGGTTGAATCGGAATATCTTGACTGAAGCCGGCGAACCGGATTCAGCCGGCCAAGTTTTTTTTGGATCCCCTACCTATCACAAAGGAGGAGGTGTCGATGCAGGTTGAATTCCGATCTCATAGATTAGATGGGCCTACATCTTTGTACTAAAGAAAGTCCTCTAGTGAACTAGGTGAACTAAGTTCAGTGATGTGAAAGCCCTTTCTTTGACCCATTTACCCAATCAAGACATGATTGTGAAGAAGTCCATAATTCCCCCAATCTCTCTTGCAGAAGTAGTAGGAGCTGTTGATGTCACGCCCAAAAGCGAGTTCATGAATGCCCTCAATCAGTTGAATGAGTGGGATATCCTGCTTTAGCAATCTTCATTAACGGAATGGCCGAAATCGGCGAGTTCCCCTTTCTAGATGTGACTGGGTGAAGTCTGTTCTATTTGATTTCGAATGAGTCAAAAAGAAGTCAGAGTCCTTGCTTTTCTGGTCCTGAAGGAAGTCAAGAGTTGGTCTTTCGTGGGTTCTTCTTCCTATCTTTCTGAAAGACTCCCGCGCTTCTTGATCTTGAAGGCTGCTCCGCTTCCTTTGGAGCTTTTCTTTATAGTTTAGTAGTTTTTCGAGGTTTGATTTCTCTACATTTTGAAAAGTTCTGTTAGGTTCTTAGTAGCAGTGGAACACCCCTTCATTAGTCAAAATGTCTTTTTATCCAACGTCAGAGAATCTCATTTTTCTAGTAGTTTGACTATCAATTTGAAGTATAATCTGATATCCCGGAGCCAAGACAGTAATCTTTTCAAGAAAACGAAGGCTATCCACAAAATTTGTTCTAAAAAAAGAGCGCTCGTTCTTTCTTCTTTTACTTCACATAGCTTTTCGTCTCCTTGATAGCTGGAAGTTCTCCAAAAGTATGAAAAGCTGGAGGACTTTGTACCATCCATTCCGGTGTGGTTGGATTCTGTTCAACAGCCCAAGGAATGTTCGCCCTTGTTATGTTCTTTCCACTGCTTGAAGTTATTGTGACGACCACGAAGAAACGACGAATCCCAACTACGGATATATAAGAGCCAAAACTGCTAAGGGCATTCCATCCAGCGTAAGCATCTGGATAATCTGGAATGCGACGTGGCATACCCGAAAGCCCTAAGAAATGCATGGGAAAGAAGGTCAGATTCACCCCGAAAAAAGTGATCCAAAAATGGATTTGACCTAAAGTTTCAGGGTATGTCCGACCAAAGATTTTACCCACCCAATAGTGAAATCCTGCAAATAAAGCAAAAACGGCTCCCATAGAAAGTACATAATGGAAATGTGCAACCACATAATAAGTATCATGTAGAGCAATGTCTAGCCCAGAATTTGCCGGGACTATTCCAGTGAGTCCTCCTATGGTGAACAAAAAGATGAAGCCTACAGCAAATAACATGGGTGTTTTGTATTGTATCGAACCCCCCCACATGGTAGCGATCCAACTAAAAATTTTGATTCCAGTGGGGACAGCTATGATCATGGTAGCTGCGGTGAAGTAGGCACGGGTATCAACGTCTAAGCCCACAGTAAACATATGATGAGCCCAAACAAGAAATCCAAGAACACCTATACTGATCATGGCATAAACCATGCCTAGATACCCGAAGACCGGTTTTCCCGAAAAAGTCGAAACGATATGACTGATGATACCGGATCCAGGCAGAATGGGAATATACACCTCTGGATGACCGAAGAACCGAAAGAGATGCTGGTATAAGATGGGGTCTCCCCCTCCAGCGGGATCAGAAAAGGTTGTATTAAAGTTTCGATCGGTTAATAACATGGTAATTGCCCCTGCCAGTACCGGAAGTGATAATAAAAGTGGGAATGCTGTCACTAGAACGGACCACACAAAGAGGGGTGATCTATGCATAGTCATTCCAGGTCCACGCATGTTGGAGATAGTTGTTATAAAATTGATAGAACCTAAAATGGATGAAACACCAGATAGATGAAGACTGGAAATTGCTGAATCAACTGCTCCTCCAGAATGGCTGGTAATACCACTTAAGGGCGGATAGACCGTCCACCCAGTGCCGCTACCCACTTCTACTAAGGCTGAGCTTAATAGGAGCAAGAGACTTGGTGGCAACAACCAGAATGAAATATTATTTAATCGTGGAAATGCCATGTCAGGTGCACCTATCAGAATCGGAACAGACCAATTACCAGATCCACCTATCATCGCCGGCATAACCATAAAAAAGATCATTAAAAAAGCGTGAGCCGTTATTAAAACATTATAAAGTTGATGATTCCCACCAAGAATTTGATCCCCCGGTCGTGCTAATTCCATACGAATCAGTACTGAGAAGCATGTGCCCATCACTCCAGCAATGGCACCGAAGATGAAATAGAGAGTCCCTATATCCTTGTGGTTAGTGGAGAACAGCCATCGAATAAGATGTGTCATACTACAATTGAGATTCTGTCCTTTCCTTTGTTCTCTCATACTCAGAGAGAACTCTGACTCTGATGAAAAGGTTGTTTGTTGGTTGTTGACCAACAGAAAGCATGGGATAAAGAAAGATGAACAAAGCAAAGAAAGGCACATCGAAGTAACCTATCGGTATAGAACAGCGGAAGACCGAATCGGCATAGAACAGCGGATATTAGTTTTCTTTGATTATATATGATATTAGTTTTCGCCGCTGAGAGAGCGCTTCAGAGGCAAGAGCTCGCCGAACCGAAAGGCCAGAAGCATATTGCACGTGAATCAATAGACGAAGTAGATAGACCAGAATCGGATGTGTGAGTTCCAAAAGAGGATTTTTCCACTTCTTTTTAAAAACGAAAGAGCTCTTTTTTATGCAATAGGTCAGTTAAGAGTTCATTCTTTGACTTCTAGTATGAGTGTGCCAAGCCAGGCAAGCAAGCCAAGCAAGGAAGGCAGTTCGTCTCCAACGGGCAAGTCAGGTATTTTACTTCATTTAAGAATTTGAAAATGAATAATAAGTATACTTAGGAACTTCGCGTCATTTCACTCCATCTAACCAAAGACCTTCATTCATATCTAAGCGAGAAAAGGATTGTCTTTTTAAGTGTAAGTGCATCTCCAAATTCTGTAAAGGCCTTTCTTAACTTATCCTTCGCGGTGTATCTCGAAGCGTCTATAGTTATCTGATGGTTATTCAATCTATAATCTCATTGAAGTGTTTACACCCTCCAGGTATGATAATAAACCGATTAGCTGCAGGCTGGTCACAACCCACAGCTTGTACCAAGGAGTCTGCACCGGAGAAAGAACCAAGCAAGTAACCTCCATTAATTGAAAGTGAGGTTTACTCAAGTTTAGGTAACCTAAAATCAACACCCTTCACGGCCACCATGTCATAAATCTTCGATAAAAGACCGAAGCAAATTTTGATCCTTCTTCACAATCTTCCATGAAGAATTGACTTCAGGAACAGAGAAGAACTGCTCGATGCCAACATCTGGAGACAAGGCGGTAGTATAGTACCAATGACAGTACCTTAGCCAGCTCTTCATCCACACTCGGAGAGAAGACCACTCAAGAAAATCTTTCATTCCAGTCTGAACAAAAAGTTCATCAGGAATGAGTTTTGGTCTCATACCCTTGCGAAGATGATCAATGATCACTCCGCGCAAGTATGGATGAAGAGGTCTTCCCCTTCTAAGCCAAAGCTAAAAAGGAAGAAAGAAGGCTCTTATCCCACATAGCCCGAACCTTCTCATTGTGAAGAGAACGGGTGTGATTGAGTCTACTAAGAGTACGAAATCCGGCACCTCCTATCCGGGGTAAAAACCTAAGGACAGGATATGTCATGTGGACTGCAAACAGACCACAAGGGGGATTTTCATGAAAAAGATTATTGATTGATAAATCACTAACATCCTTACTCAATCCCCGGACTCGAAACCTCTTAGCAAACTCTACTGAACCAGAAGTAGATATGAGGGACTTTTGATAACTAATTGAGACCCCCAACCTACTGAAGTTAAGGCTGAAGAATAAGACTGAGCTACGGCCTCATCGGCAATGACAATATCATCACCGAGTACCGCGTACCTATGAAAAAGCTCTCCAGGTCGGACTTGTTTTGTTCTGCCGCCCACCAAACTATTCAATGGTGTGAGAGGGCAAACAGAGGCCAGGAGGCGTGGTATCCTAAAGGTTGTCCAGCCACGAAACATCTTTTTGAAAAACTTCCGTTTCACGAAAGGAATATCAAATATGTTCCAGGCAAGCGCAGAATTCACTATACTTGAGGCGAACGACCTATCGAACAATAAAAAACTAAAGGCCACCCATCGGTAGCCGACTTGAAGTCGTAGCAATATGTCACCTGATTGCCAACTAGTCGATCTAACGGTTTAAGTTGATCGAAGATCGACTGGTAATCCTTGAAGAACTTTAGCAAGCCAATCATGAACTGGCCACAATAACCGTTGATTTACATAGTTACCTATTGCAAACACCCTAAAGCGTCTATAGTTATAATCCCTCCCTATATTGTCATGAACTCCTCCGTCTTCATGCATTTCCTTCGCGATTACAATAGATCTACAAGTGAAGCACTTCGCCATGAAAGATCTTGGTGATCTTCATTTCTTTCTTGGGAATCGAAGCCAAACGTACGCGGCATTACGGTAGTGCTTCTCTCGAAAGAAGCAGCGAGGTTGTCCAGAACAGAGGAGCCATGCGCAACGAAAGCGCTGTGTGAAGAGATTATGCTAAAAGCCAAGACCCATACCAAGCCCAATATCCTAGGGCGAAAGAGGCAATTCCTCCTCCCCCAGACCCAGCATAAGAGAAGAAAAGAAAACAAAAGAAAGAGACGCGGATGAAAGTAATTCAAAGTAAGTAGCCCTGACTTCTGATCCTAGTGCTCAGGAGAGGGATAACAAAAGGTAAGGATTCGACTAGCTTGTCGCGTTCACGTGGTGAAGGTTTCACTTTGGCCTTGGCTTCGGTTCCAGAGAGGGGTTCTGTGGCGAACTCGAGTTGAAGAAGACAAGTCTTCCTCAAACTTTGAGCTTGGAACAAGAATGGATAGAGTGAACTCAGCTGCGATTGCTCTTGGTCAGTCTGATTAAGATTCTGCTTTCAGCTATTTAATGGAATCTTAGAGAGACTGGAGTAAGTAAGAAGTGGGGGATGAGTGAAAAGCCGGTGAAATGGTTAATGCTTTCATGATTAAAGAATCTTCACTAGGGCTAGGCTAGGCCACCTGCCTGACTATCTATTGTCTCAGCGGGCCTTCACCCTGCGACGACAGAGACATAAAGGAAGGTTGATGCAGAATAATCGATGTTATTTTCTTATTTCTCTTTTCAGAAGAATGGCTGTTGTGAAATCAGTTTAAAGTGGTTGGTGGGATCCTATTCATATATAATAGTGGAATCCCGTCTCCTTAAAGGAGCTATCTCTCCCTCAAAGTAGAACGAGCATAATCGAAGACAGAGGGTAGCGTATTCTAAGTAGTTGATCTCACATCCTCCTGTCTTCTTAGTCTTCGTCTGCTCTCAATGAGTCAATGCCCGGAACAGGCTCTGAATGAAATAGAAATCCCGTTAGTGAAGTCACCCTCTTACTATGGTTAGCTGGCTTGATGATTGATCTCGGTGAGTTCCACCCGTCTATCTAAGGATGGATCCCTTTTTCCCTCTTTTTGAGGCAAGTCCTATACCTGTAGGGTGGGATTCTTCATTTCTAGCAGCTCTCAAAAGGCTTCCAAAATGGATTGAGTTGAGCCCTGGGATGAGGCCTCCAGCACGTGCGCCTTACAGAATGTCTCAACCGGAACTTGCAGAGCTTCGCAAGCAGTTGACGGAAATGCTAGAGTCGGGCATTGTCGTTCCTGCTAAGTCTCCATACGGGGCACCGGCGCTGTTTCAAAAGAAGCATGATGGCACGCTTCATATGTGCGTGGATTATAGGGCACTCAACAAGATTATTGTGAAGAATAAATACCCGATACCACTCATCGCTGATTGCTTTGATCAGCTGTGTCACGCCAAGTTCTACACAAAGATTGACCTGCGGTCAGGGTATTGGCAGGTTCGAATCAAGGCGAGGGATGAACACAAGACAACTTGCGTGACGAGATATGGGGCATACGAGTTCTTGGTGATGCCATCTGTCCGCTCATACGCCGGTGAACATTTCCTTCGGCTTGCTTCATTTTGGCCTCAAAATCTTCCCACTCTGTAAGGTCTCTGGTTACCTCTTCATTGACTACTCAGTTAGGGAAGGCCAATGAGTCTTGTTTCGCGAACAATTTCTTCATCTTCCCAGATCGGAGCATATAAAGCGTGCCAAGCATGCGTGCCGACTTTCTGTCCTAGTGATAGCTGTTCTTCCTGTCTTAGTTAGAGGATAATAAGTAAGGAAGTCTGCAAAGACTGACAGAGATAGATTAACTGGATGAAGTTTGAAAGAGCAGTCTTTACTCCCACCAATAGTGAAGTCGGGAGAGAGCGGCCTAAGGTGTGGCTCGGGATTGACCTAAAATGCACTATTGGGCTAACACTCTTCGTGAAGCTTTCAAATGATAGCATAAAGTGAAAGACATCATAGAAGCAAAATAGAATAAAAAAGAAAAGGCTAGTCCCTGAGAGATTATTACAATGCGGCTAGTGCCCGCTCTGAGTAAGACTATGAAATACCATTCTTCGCTTCCTTGGCACCGGCTGGAACATAATGATATTCCAATAGAACATAGACTTCTTCGCCTGCTTTCTTTCAAAAGAAAGAACCGTTACCTTACTACTTTTTTTGCTTGGTTCATTAAATAGAGGTGAACCTGGTTCTACCCTTTAGTTTAGGACAAGATCATCTTATTACAAGACAAGAAGCCATCTATCTTTCCTGAACAGGCTACCTACTTCCATACATAGTAGGAGTGGATGAAGCCATCGCTATTAACTGCCCATTTGACCTCCCCTCCTTGCGGTTAAGGTAACGACTTCGGGGATGGCGGAAAGCTGCTAGGCCTGCTTTGTCTTAGAGCATTCAAGTTGAGAGAGAGAAGTTCGATCAAGGGCAAGGTGGATGGGACTAAGCCCTCGGCGATTGAGAGATCTGTCCGGATTTGACCTTACTTAAAGGAGCTAACAAGGATCTTTAGAGTGAGTCTACCTTTGTAGTGAGCGAGTCATGGGTATGGCTCGTGAACGGGCTAAGAACGAGGAGTTCAAACTAGGCAAAGTCCGTACCCGGAATTCTAGGATTCGAGCTGGTGGCAAGGGAGGAGTGAATACCCGCTTAGCCCTTTTTTTATGGCTTACCTTCGTACCCAAGGGAGGTTTTACCCACCAAGTCCAGCTTTCTTGTGAAAAAGCTCTTTTTCCATGTCTGTTGATGGCGCTTGCTATTGAATGTCTTTCTTGCGCATAGCCCTTTCATGCTTCTTTGTAGCATACTGAAGATGCTGCAGGATCAACGCTCTTTGAAAGGTAAATGAATGCTTCTCCTCTGTCTCATGACCGGGGTTTTTCCACCCCGAGCACACCTGAGCTCCTTTTAGCTAGCGCCTTCTGTTTGCCTGTCTTTCACGTATAGTAGTGAGAAAGGGGACCCCTGAGCCAGGTTCACTATGCCTAGCATATACCGGAGCCCTCATTTTGAGGTTTCACTCCGACCTTCTCCTAGTTCGGAAACTACACGAGGTGATCTCGACCCTCACTATAAGATAATGATTTCATTGTATCCTTAAAGTGAATTGAAAGTCCACTTCGAGTAAGGGAATAGGACAGGTGTGACATACGCCCGGTCTCTCGACAGGGGGTGAAAAGACAATCAATCCGCTTTTTTCGTTTGCACAAGTTAAGGAAGTTGTATAGCCAGCCAAAGGTAAAGGTCCTGTGGTCTAGTGGTCCAAAAGGTCAACCAGTCATCTTAGAAGCAGTAGCTCTAACAGTTCCTCCAGTTAGCTTAGAGCTCCTAGCTTGACTTCGCGCACCTACTTTCCTTCTCCTTGCTTTAGGGCTTCAGTGCCCAATCTACAGAGCATTGAAAGAAGAGCTATGTTGTTACCAATTCCTATCTAACCAGCAAGCCCAACAGCAAATAGAGTGAGGTACCTCTGTGATAGGTAGTAAGCGGAAGGGAAATGCCACTTCTTTTCTTCCGGGACAAAGACCTTTCTTTCTTTCCTCATTGCTGGATCGAGAGATTGAAGTCTTGCTGTGACCTGTGCTACCTATTCTAGTGCTCCTAGGGCTATAGTGAATGAAATAAATACATGAATTAGATCCGGGAACACAAAGACGAAGTCTTCTCAGTACGGGCCGGTACCAAAAGAGAAATCCCGCTTTCCTAAGTCCTTGTAGTTAAGAGTTTGTCCTTGTAGTACCAACTCTTCTGACTTACGCTTGTTCTTTGATCTCTAGTTCCGTCCTCTTTTATGTTGAAGGTTACGGTTCTTCGAATCCGTCTCAGTCAAAGAATCGTAGGCGAACTCGGCTTACAGCCTTGAAAGCGGGACTTGCAAAGACTGAGTCTTAGTTTGGCAGCTTGCAGGCGAGCTCTTTCTAAGGTCGTACTGCTTACCCAAATAGAAAGATCTATTCCGGACGTAGAATGACTTCAATCTTTAGATCATCTTCTATAGTCACCCTGATCCGGGCTTAGTAATCGATTCAATGGGAGGGGGACTAGTAACTGCTTCTAACCCTACTTAGACGACTTTAGCAACTAGACCTGGAAGCTAAGCTTTCCTCACCTAGCAGATCTGTCTAAGGTCAGTAGTGCAATAGAAGTCCGATCTTTAGACTCAAGCCGTGTAACTTAAGAAGCCTATGACGACAAGACAAAGTCTTTCCAGGACTGAATTCTAAGACTTTTCCTCAGTCTGCAATGGAGCCGGAGCTTCCCTGAGGTGAAGACAGGGTAAGAAAGTAGAAAACAAGAGCTTTGAATGCCTTATCCCCTCTCTGATCCGTAGTAAGATACTTCGGAAGTTGACCTCTTTGACTAAGTTGCAGCCTTTAGCAGCTAGAGTCAAAGGAGTAGCCGAAATATCATAAGATTAGATAGGTTTTTCTTCGACTAGAAATTACGTAGAAAAAGCAGCCTGAGCTTCCTTTAACTACTACAACGCAGGTAAAGTCAGAAAGAAAGCCCTTAGGCCCAACACCAATTTCATCTCATCCAATGACCTTTTCATCAATTCTTTAGCCCATCTCCTCACCCGTGGGATGTTACTGAGGATAAGTCATATAAGGTAATCCTCTTCTTTAGCCGCTAACTGCTCTGAGAGCCTCTTCCCCGTAAGCCTGAGAATGAGAAGGACCTTAGTCGGAAGCTGGAGGTAAGTTCACTCGTCCATCAGAAAGATAAGAAAAAGCAAGGGCAGTATGCGAATTTATGGGTGAAGTTCCCGGGGAAATCGTGTATTTTGAAGTTGGCATCCTGTCATTTTTCGTTCGGTGACCAATACACCAATACAGCTCAAATGTGCCCATCTTCTATTTCTATTACTAGTCCCGTATCTGGCTCTGTAGATTCAGCCGGTATTCTCTTCAAAGCAAAGGTAGGCCCAGAAGTAAGACAGAGCAGCCCTTGAAGCTAAAGATGGGAAAGTCGTCTACGAAGTCACAAGGGATCTCCTAATGAATTTAGATTCCGGAAAGAAGTCTAACTATTCCTGATTTCTGGAATCAGCTACTTTAGCAGCTAAAAGACCAATAGAATCCTGCGGAAAGGAAAATCAGTCATTCTCTTTAGGTGAGAGTGACAGGGCCCTACTTCCCTACTGGCTAGCAGCCCATACAGATAGCTTCCTCACTGTTTACACCGACCTAAAAGCATCTCAAAAGCAATGAAAGGCAGGAGAAAGAGCAGCCCCAGATAACTACATCTCGCTTTTGATCTCATCCCTGTGATTAACCTACTAGTCCCAAGTCATTGATCCGGGAATTGACTGAGGAAAAGGCCTATAGAGGAGGAGCTGCTCCCTATAGAGATTGAGTTACCATCCCGCCCTTCAGAATTGCTGTAGCAGTTGATTTAGCATTGGAAGATCTGGCAGCAACGAAGAAAGCTACTCTATTGGCTGACGGCTCAGACTGTACTAATTCTTCCGTTTTCTCGCTAAGCCAGATCGGGGAGTAAAGGATGTAGTTGACTTTGTTGTTGACATGAAGTCTTGAGATTCCGAATGAGACGAAATAGCAGACTTGACGCCTTCTCGTGACCAATTGGGATTCCCCACTTCAGTCCTTTAGCATCCCTTTTCGATTGAGTTACAGGCTTTAGTAGATAAGCAGGAAAGAAGTCTAAGTCAGCAGCCGTAAATCAGTCATTCGAAAGAGTAGTTACCGCAGACTTAGAATCTCATCGATGGTCCTTTACAGATCGGGTAGGAAAGTCAAGTCTTTTAGTTGGGCCGAACTTCTCCCATTCCAATACCCCTCTCTGGTGAATCCCTTACTTAGACAGCCAGGAAGTCATACCTGCTAGCTTCCTCTTTGCTTGACTAAAGAATGCATTCGTAGGACCAGTCTAATTAGACTTCGTTCCCCGGAAGACTAAGAGAAGGCTACGAAAGATAAGACCACAAGAAGGCCAAAACCCAGATCTGCCAACTTCCTTGGATTCTCTTCTCAAACCCGCTGATTCCATTAATCTTCCTTACAGGGTAATCCCGACTTCACCCCTAGAAACAAAAGCAACTAGAGATTCGAAAAGAAATTTCCGTGACAGAACTCCTTAGTGAGTCCAGTCCATCAGTGGCAGCTAGCTTCATGGCACCGACATCTAATGTCATTGTGAAGCATCTCTGTCCTGATCTACTTGACGTTAGTAACTCAACTGGCAAGGAACGCAGCCTCTGACTAAGAGAACAGATGCCACGCAAACACAGAAAAAGGGCAAGCGCAGACAGAGAAAAGAACAAGACTGAGACAGTCGATCTTTCATTTTCCTTCCACCTTCGCCCCCCAAGAAGGCAACTCAAAAAGAGATGTTGGATTTTGATTTAGCAATGAGAGCATTGAATGACTGACCCTGCCTCCAAAGAGGAAGGTGCATTCCTTGTTATATCCCATAGCTTGCTGAGACCGGAGATAGGGTCCCCTCAGATATGACGATAGGTACGTTCCTGCCAAACATGTTCATAATCTAGGTTTCCCTATGGGCATATCCCAGGTTTCCAATATGATCTTCAAATAGACAATCAAAGCTCAAAAATAGCTCGACTGTAATCCGAGTCACGAAGACTTCAAAACAAAAGCAGTCCCGTCCTTCTCCTTTCCTCTAGTGCGGAGAGAATTCCCCAGCTGGGTCAACGTAGATAACATGAGGCTGAGCGCAGCCATCAGAAAGAAACAAAGACCGGAACTCACTGCTCGCTCAATGCGCAGAACCCTTCGGAATGGGATCAAAGCCCGACGAAGCCATAGTAGCTTCACTTGTCTATCCGAAGCTGATACCGAGGCATTTGAACCGGTACCCGCTCCTTCTGTTTAGGATTCCTAAGCACATAGTAGCCAAGCCAATACAAAGGCTAAAGGCAATGCTCTCTTTTCTACGCATATCCTATGCCCTTACACAGGACTTCCTATCTTTTCTCATATCGAAGAGGGGGGGCCCCCCCCATGAGTATAGATCTCATTCATGGGAATTCACTTTTCATCTTGATAAGTCAAGGGGATAGCAGAACCAGTCGTAAATGTGATATCCTCTACCAGAGTTCGCTTCATGGTATAGGAAATGGTCAATTTACCGTAACCAGATAAGGAAGGGTAAGCAAACTGGATTAAGAGATCCATGGAAGCAAGACTGAGGCGTTCAATATCAGTTACAAGAGGGAAAGGCTTGTTGAAGTGATGTGTAGCAATAATGAAGCCAGGGTGCGGATCGTGTAGACGATATAGTAGGAAGGAAGATCTCAGTTACAGGGAGATGAGCGGCAGGAACAAATGCATCCAGCAGGAATCGAACCTACTTGCCCCTTGGGCGCTTTCACCATTCAGCCATGGATGCAAAGAGACTCAGCGAGTGAACTAGGTTTTTGTATTCCTTCTCGAGCTTCTATTTCTTCCGTTAAAGGAGATTCGAGAAAAGATGGAATAGGAAGACGTGTTTCCAAAACAAACAAGATAGCGGTTGAGAAGGGGGAGTTAGCAAAGTTAGACAAGATTGGAATGGGCATAGGAACATGTATTGATGTACCAGATCGGCTAATGCTCCCAGGTTGATGCGATGTATTCCACCAGTTGACTGAAGACTTGATTATTGGTATATCGATCGGTCCAGCACAAATTGAAATAGAAGCCGGTTCGACAGGAAGCTTTTGAAAACACAGTGCACCCAGGTAAATAAGAAACGAGATGAATACAGAGGTTAAACGAGCATCCCACACCCAAAAGGTGCCCCACATAGGTCTTCCCCGAAACCCCCCAGTCACTAAGGTAAAAAACGTAAAAAAAGCACCCATTTCTGTACCGGTTCCGGAAGAGCGAAGAAAAAGGGGGTGTTTTGTTAATAGGAAAACGAAAGTGTTTATAGCCGTGGCGATATAAACAAGAATACTCATCCGAGCCGCAGGAACATGTACATATAGAATACGAGAATTTCCACCTTGTTGAAGATCTAGTGGTGCTACCCGAAGACTTAAATGAATAGCCATCGCTGTTAAGAAAAACCGAGATCCAATGAGAATTTGCGCGTAGCTTCTGGTCTTTGCCATCAAAAAAAAAGGTTGTAATAACGAAAGGGACATGTGATAATTTTTTCCTAGCTAGTGGAACAAGAAAGACATGGATCTATCTTCAATACGCAATCAAAGGATTTCCCCCAACGAAGAATTCCTCTTGCTTTGTTGTTGCTCCGCTCGTGCGTGGCACTCCTTGCTCGCGGAGCGGCATACCGAAAAAAGAAAGGTTTTGGAAGAAAAATAGAAAATGAGAGACCCAACCCAAAGTAATGAGAAAATGACTTGTCACTGTGAAGGGTATCATACTGCACTGAGTTACTTACGAAAGTTGTACCGAGGGGAGTTTAATCTTCTTTCCAATTCTACCAAAATAGCTTGATCAGCTTCTGTCGGCGTGAAATGAAATCTTTCGATCTCTCGAATTAGGAGAGACTCCAGTTTGAATGATAGAGATGAAACAGGTGTTTCGTTCAACTCTACTTGGAGACCTTGAGTATAAAGCGGCTCCATCTGTTTGAAAACATGTCTTTCTAAATGAGAAAGGAATAAGTTCAGTTTTGACAACCTATCGATCGTTTCTTGGTTGTCAATTTCTCCCGGTATGTGGAGAACGCTGGCACAATACCAGGGGGAATCAACTACTTTCCATTCTTCGGTCTCTGGAATAGGGCGCCCCTCCAGAATAGGGGATACTGGCGCGGAGCCCGAAGGAGCCATATGATGGGGTGTGGCTTCGGCTCCTAGGAGGGCCCTCACAGCCAATCCAATACCCAAGACTAGCCACCGGGGGCATCCCAATTTACCAAGGGCAAAGGATAGGATCCTAACCCCTATAGATAAAGTGACACTCCCAGGTTCTAAAAAGGAAAGCCAATAAAAGAAAACTAGGAGTATGGTCGCCAACGCCAAAAGTAGAAATGCATAGATGAATCGGTCATGAGAAAAGCTACGAAGGATGAGTTTCATAATGGACATAATCTGTTGAATCAGTCTTTTTCGCCACACCGGGGTGAAGGGATTCGAACCCAATTATTCCACGACCCCACACAAATCACGAGAACGAAACTACTTTCTTTATTGACGAAATTCATTTCGCCTCACTCGACTCTATATCTAGCAAAAGGTAAAGACTTGCATTCAGTTACTCTGAGAAAGATCCGGTTATCTTATGGTTAGGATTCTTATTGATCTTCCTGACTTGACTTTGAGTTGAATAAGAATAAGGAAGGAGTGTACCACCATAGATTGTACGAGACATTCAATCAAAATGAATGGATTAAGGATTCAAGAGGGGTCATGCTACCGATTCCTATCCCTAACTTGAAATATTCTACGAGAAGTCTTCAATAGATAAAAGAGAAGAAGCGAGTGAAGAAAGCAGAATCGATTCAGACTTTCCTCTCGAAGCACTTTAGGCTCCAGTCCTACAGCTGGTGAAATGGATCAAAAGCCTGTCTTTGTCTTTCTCGGGTTAAGCTAGTAGTCCATTGGGTGGTGGGATCTCCTCCTTCCTATTTACCTTCTTGATTGATCCTAATATCGAACCGACGAATTCAACGCTTTAGCTTGAGCCTCCTTTTTCGATAAAGAGAACGTCAGTTTAAGATCCCGAACAGACAGGAGCCCTCCTTTTCTATAAAAAGGGGGAAGGAGAAAGAAGGCTATTTTCGCTGTCTGCTAGCTAGTGGCATTAGCGTCTGAGGCTGGTGCGAAGAGTAGAGCGAAGGCCAGTGGGGAGAGACTTTCTAGACTAGATATTGAGTACTACTCTATAATAGGGGTAAAGGGTGATTCGGCCCAACTCAAACTCATTAAGAAAGTATAGCTCGATCGATCACATGTCAGTTGACCCCCGGAGAATTGCCTCCTTGAGACCCAAAACGCATCCCTTCGGATGGGTCTGGGCAAGTGAGTTTAGCTACTTTCCCTGTCAGCGGATCATAATCAGACGTAAAAAAAGATGACTTCGCTTGTTGCGAAGAGGCCAGCCTACGTTCTGGAATCGGATTTCAACGGGTGGGAGCGTCTGGGGACGCCTAGTCTAAGAGGTTGGTTTCGGAAGTCCATCCCCCTGCTAGCCCAAGGCGGCCTTAGAGAGAGAGATGGAAGCCCCCAAAAAAGAAAAGAGAAGACAGGCCAGTCAAGTCAAAGGCAAGGTACTGCTGCTCCAACTCCTTTAGGAAAAAGTGTTCCATCTCGGCCAAACCATGCATACACGGGGAAGAAGCTCTAGTGGCTTTCAAGGTGAAAGTTGCTTTTTGAAAAGTCAAATCTCTGTCCCCTTCGCCGGCAACTCTTAGCAATACAGTAACAGTCAGAATCATACGCCAAATCGGAAGATTATGGATATCCCAATAGTAAAGATCTCTCCTCTACGCCGCTCTCCCCCGACTTCACTATTGGTGGGAGGCCTAACGACTGCTGTTGAGAAGAGGAATTGTTTGATTCAGACGATTCGTTCACATCGGATGCTTAGCGGGCGGGATCAAGGCTCTTTGAAGGAAGAATGCGCTCTTAGTAGTCATCCTATCCTATGCAGAAGACGATCTGCGGCATTCAACTGAATGAAGATGGCATGAAGACGATTGCTGCTCTCCTTGCTTAGCTTGTGGGAAACTAGCTCTTAAAAGAGCAGCCTTTCTCTTATATACGATGCTATGTCCGAGAATCTAAGATCAGACTTGCCTTTCTAACTGTCTTGCTCTTGCCTTGTTAATGGACGAGGAAGTGACATGACATATAAAGAATAGGAATCAAATAAGCTGCTGATTGACTGGGATTATTCCCTTCTGGATATGGCACTGCACTGACAAAGAAAGAAGCTAAAGGCTAGGCACCTAGGAGCAGATGAAATAGCAAAGCAAAGGTTCTGAAAAAGCGAGATAGTATGTACGGAAATCGTTGCAACTTAGTAAGGAAGTCAGAAGCATATCAAAGTCCAAGTTTGAGTTATACCGGGTATGAGGCAAAGCCAAAGCCAGAAGTGGCCAGGTATATGGGTGCGTGAGAATAGGTGATTTTGATCTTTTTCTTCAAGATTGAAGTCAAGCTCTCTCTTGCCGGGGAGGCAACTCACTAACTACAGTTTCTATCACTTCTAGCTTTGGAAACTGAATTAGTGCTTCAACTCCCCGAGGAAAGGCAGTGAAGAAGCTAGAACAAGGATTGACTGGGTATCATAATTCTGATACAGTTGTTGCTGTAGTTGCTTGTAGTTTCTTATAGATTTTGTTAGTGTTAAGTTAGCAGGGAAAAGAAGGAAAAAATTCTCTCGAATACGATTTCACCGATTGACCTCTGTTCATTCTCTTCGTTGAACTCTGTTTATTTAACTAACTCGGTTTCTTTCCGTAGGGTCTATCTTGACCTGCTTTCTGCTCTACTTAAAGTAGAAATTCAAGTATCTATTTCAGTCCTACGACATCCAATTGTGTATATTAAGATAAAGAAGAGTTCTTTCTATCTCTTTCTTAATCTTCAGTAAGAGTCAGTTTATGAGAAGCCTCCGCCCCGTACCACCTTGTCTGAGCTTCAAGTTGTTTGATAACCTTCGTTCATTCGCTTGGTTAGATCTTCCTTTCCTATTATTTGAGTAATAGTGATCTCGTCTGTCTGACGGTGTTTATGAATTGGCACTTGCCTTGAGCTTTCACTCCGCCTCGTCATAACTATCCTTTATGGTCTATAGCCCATATTGAATGAATGAAACGATCCCAGCACGGGCGTAAACAAGCCAAGCTGTTTGTTAATCACTGGACCAAGGGGAAGCAACCTGAACCTCCAACCCTATCTCCTAGCGTCTAAGGTCCTTGGTTACTAATCTCCTCTTCTTAGCTCCTCCTACTCGTCCCTGACCTTCTCAAGCCTTACCGAACGCCCCCGTCCGCTGGGCTCTTGTCTGCTATGGTTACCCATCTCCTCTGGCCCGGAAAGCCATCTCTACCTCCTTTCTTCTCCTCTTCTACCCAAAAGGAATAGACATCGAAATGTTCATATGCTTGAAGGATGAAGGCTTTCCTTGCTTCCCGTTCCGCTTCCCTCGGCTCCTCTTCTTTCAAGGACTTGCTTTAAGGATTGGGGCTTTCACTGCAATCTTTCCTTGTCTTTGTATGTAGTTCCAGGCATTGCACTGGCCATGAGAGATGTCATAGAATTGGGCCTTTGTGCCTGTCAATTTCCTCTTCCTGGCCCCACTCGCCTACGAGTTCAAGAAGAAATCCTTCTTCTATACTGACTCTCAGGGAAGTCCGCTTTTCTCCATCCTCTATTACAGCATAGTTGGAATTGGATATTTGTAGATCGGATCTTTTCTGGTTCTTGAATACGGCAGGGCCCTTGACTAGGAATTCCGACAGCATTGGCTATGCTGCCTCTTAGTCAATTTGTGATGAATTATCTTCCTATTCGTTCGCACCCGAGAGAGAGTAGCTTCCTTTCGAGCTGGGTAATCCAAAGTCGAAAGAGAAAAGAGTGGTTATTCCGACATGCCGACAGTGCCATGAGCTTCTTCTTCTTCACTCGGAGTGCTTTCTTCAAGAAAATGCCCTTCCGACCGGATAAGAGAAGAGCTGCAACTTATGGGGCTTACCCTGAGACTGGAAAACCCTTATGAAAGCCCTTTTTGTTCGCGAAAGAAATGAAACTTCTAAGAGTCCCGATATCCGCTATCAATAGCTTTAGGCACTCTAGATCCGATCCTCTAATCTATTTTCTAGCTATCGGTAAGGGCGGCAAAAACACAAAAAAGGGATTTTCTCGACCAATAAAGAGAGGGATTTGAAGCGCGAGCCCTATCAACTCCTTTAGAAAATAGGAAGAGTTCCAGTGATCAGGAATTTGCCCTATTGATCTTGTCCCTCCTTCTTTCAAACTCACTTGATCAAAAATCGGCTTTCTCATAGGCTTGCTCACTTAAGACATAGTAAAGAATAGGGCTTCCTCTTTATCCTGCCTTACAAGGTTAGACCCTGACTACCCTCTAACCCTTAGACAATGGATCGACATGAGAGGGATTAGGAATATAAGGCCCTAGCACTATCATAGGAGTCAGGTTTCTTTCAATGTCAGAACTCTCACTAGAGAGGCTTGCTTACCTTATGACTTCAACTGGAAGGGCAGCGAAAGAAAGTCCAATTGCTGGAACTGCAACTAAAACACCAGCAAAGTCAACTGGCCTAGACCGCTTGTATGAAACCCATCTAAGGAAACTTCCACAAGCCCGACAGCAAAGGGATCTCAAACCGCTGGAAGCTGGGAAGACCTTAGGACTTAGCTTACCACTTTCACTGCAGCTAAGCTTTCTCCCAGAAGGAAAGAAAGAGAAAGCCAAAGCCAAGGCTTTTTTCTGACAAAGAGAAGGCTGAATATGGACATTCAATTTGATCTTTAGGCTTTGCTTTCAAGACTCCCGCGTGAGATACTCCAGCTTTCAAGAAATTCAGGGATGTCAGTGATGAGCTTAGGCCTCCAACAGGTCAAAACCCCAGAAAGGGCAAAGCAACTGCAATTAGATCAACTGAAACTGACAGGGCAGCGGGAAAGCTACTCCAAGTAAACTGACTAGCCTACGCTAAAGAACCTCTTCGCTTTGCTTTGTTCGAGTCACTTCGTCCCTCTAAACAAGGGAATTTGAAAGCTTTCGTGTGAAGAGTAAAGGTCAAGCTAGAAAGCCAGGTTCTTTCACCAATCCATCGAGTGTAATTCCTGCTATTGGGAGTTCTGCATGAAAGTAGAAGCTAGCAAAGCAAGCCAGGGAAGCTAATTGCGACAGTGAAGCTCTTTCAAGTTTGTAATCTTTTGAAAGCTATCCTGTTAGCAAGCCATTTTCTTTTTAGCCAGTTTCAGGCCAGGCCATTGCTTCTGGATAAGCCATGGAAGACTCTGGAGTTTCAGTGTCCGTAACAGTTTTTCCTCCTGCCATGGGGAGTTCCCCACCAGTCCCTCATCTAGTAGCCTTCGTATCCGTCCCCTGTCCTAAAGTCCTAAGGTCTTCACCTGTTCTTTGCCCAAAAGTGAGTTTCAGTTCTAAGCCCATCTTTAGTTGGAGTTCTCCTGCAGCCCTTGGGAATTACCTTAATCGAGAGGGAATTTCCTTTGGTTGTCGGTCCAGTTCCAGTATAAATAGGGGCAGCCTTCTAGGATGATGACCAAGAAGCCGTCTTTCTAGTATGATCGCAGAGCTAGAGTCGGCTCCCCAATTCATTTCTGGGGGAGGGGCCTTGTGCCTCCCTACATGCATAATATATCCCGAGCTAGGTCTCAGTCTCACGTGCCGGGACCTCCTTATGAAGCATGCTTATCAGATAGGTCGAGGGAGCATTTCTAGGCAAGTTTCCGGCCAGCCGATGAGAGTTTGCTTAGGAAAAAAGGTCAGAGCAGAGATTGAAAGGCGTATTGAAAGCAAACCTGTTAGCGATGTACTTATAATTAGATCAGTTAAGCCAGGTCAAGCCCTGTCACTCGACTCGGGAGAATCATTCTTTTTCTCAAATCTTCTGATTCTCCTGGCCAGTTCCTCTCCGCGAACTATTAGATCTATCTTAGCTGTTTGATGAGAATACTAGAGAGTGACGAAGTCACGTAAGAGCGATTAAGCGTCAGAGCTTTTTCAAAGAAAAAGCGATAGCTAGAGCGAGCGGAATACTTGAAGCGAGTATATAAAGAACTAGAGTAGAAAAAGCGACTAGTTGGAGAGAGGGGAAGAGCTTCACTCAATCCCTGCCTTTGCATCTTTCTTCTCTGAGCCCGGTATCAAAATGCTTGACTATCTCCCCGAATGAGACAGATTTCCTCTCTCTGCTCTGGAATCAGGAAGGAGAATGCCACTATGGAAAATAGAATGAGCATGCGTCGGCCGGGTCACTCTTTTCATAATCTTTCTAAAGTCACATCTTTTCGAACTTGATTGAATTCCGGGCGGGTCAATCTACTCTTATGTTGACTCTAAGGGGAGTGAGAATCCTCAGTCTATAACCTTAGGCTTAGGGGATAAATCGTGAGTCTTAATAGGGAATACATGACTTCCGGGTCAATCGGAGATACACTAAACATCAAAATCAATGAGCTAGATTCGCCACCGGTTAAGGAAAAGAAGAATGATGAGATCGGGTAGCCCGCTTGATTGAGTACTTAGGTCAGACTAGGTTTTGGACTTTCTAACTGAACAATTTCCTAAGGTGAACTATGCCGCCTATGCCCCCCCAACAAGAGTATTGGCGTCTAAGGGTTCTCAACAAGCGGTCAAGTTGGTAGGCGAAGGTCGGCTATAATTGAAGTGATTGGCGGGCGCAGAGAGTCAGTAGTTCCAAACCCCAAGTATGAATAGATAGTAGTTTCCAAGTATGAGTTAGGGAATTCTAGTAGGTCCCTTTATCTTTATGTGGAAGAGATTTCATTACTATGTAACCTTTATTGAAGTGAGTTGGCGAGCTAGCTGCCGCTCTTCGAAGTTGAAACCCGAAAGTGAAGTTTGCTTTGCTAGGTAGCTTTTCCTATGGAGAGGTGAACCCAAGTGTTTGATCAATACAAGAAAGAAGACCTAGGAGTGGAGTAGTGACCATCTACCGTCAATGAGATGATCAAGCAGTATACCGCAGTGTTCTAACTTGAAGTGTTTGACGCTCTGGGATGCCACCTGCCATTAGAGCTATACTAGCTTAGCGAATCTACTCTCCCAATTACTCATTCGAAGCTGTCCGAATGAAGCGCTACTTTCAATCCTGACTGAGTAGGGTCTGAGGCTTTCCTTAGGGATGAGTTCCTATGTGTTGGGAAAGGTCAGTTCAATCCGTACTCAGGGGTAGCCAAGGTGAGAGGGTACTTAGTGGGTATAATAGGTAGGCATAGGCAGCCAATTTCGATGTGTTCCAGATGCCCGGATCAATCGTTTCGAATCAACTAAGCTAACGGGCAGCATTGTCATCACAGAGGAAAAAAAGGGGAAAAGAACAATACCAGGACGTTGACTGCCGGTCAAAGAAACTAAAAAAAACCAAAAACTAGGTTTTTTCCTATACTAGCAAGATCCCGAAGGAGTCCATTATGTAACTGGGGAGGGGGATTCCTGAAAATCTTCAACCGCTCCATGAATGCTTTTCCATAGGTCCGCCTTTCTAGGCAGCTGTTATCCATCTACGTAGAAGCTGAGCTTCCCTTAGGGATAGGAGGGGAATAATTTGGCCTATAACTTGAAGAGAGTCTGAACTAGCGCAGTAGGGTAGAAAGAACCAAGATAGAATAAGATCCAAGCCTTTCTTAATGCAACAAGGGATACCAACATCCCCCTCATTCAATCAGATCATAACCAAGATTGGATGAATGGCGGCCTTTGGATGTGCATTATCAGTAGCAGAAGTGGTTCTTAAGCGTAGATAGATGGAGGGGCCTCTTCTCTTTCATATACTTGACACATTCCCATCCTTCAAGATGGCATAGCTTATTAGAAGGGGAGAAAAGATGATTGGCAATAGACTGACGGGTAAATCACTTTAGTCAGAGCCTTGCGAATGGGATGTAATATGTCTTTGCTATTATCATCGTTTCCTCTTCGAGCGAAGCTTTCTTTGGCCACTCTGAACAGCAAAAACGAAGGAAATACGAAGAGGACTGTGTGTTCATTCTCTCTATCTCATCCTCTTTCGGAATCGAAGGCCCTGTTAGAAAGTGGAAGAATCTGCTGCACATGAGCTCTTTGGATAAGAATGAAGCCAATGTCCCTATCAATAGTAGAGCACAGAAGGAACTGCTATTTCATTCCGTTCTACCTGTTGTTGGACTAAGAGCTGTTGGAATTGAATCAGAATCGATTGTGTGGGTCATTTTTCAATTAGGAGCTGGTGAAGGAAGTGAATCAGTAGCTGTGAGACTGGAGCTAGTGGCATAGATTGACTTTTCATCTTTCTCGCACAGCTTAATTAACCGGGAGTGAGTGAAAAGAGGCTAAAAAAGGTTGAGGCTTGAGGCAAGATCTCTACTTTGCCTATCTGCTCTTAGAGTTGCCGGTGTAAGCAATTCAATCAGAAGAAGCTGCTATCGAATCTAGCTATTTCCTGCCTGAATGTCCGGGGAGCCGGAAGTGAATCGTAGAGCAGCAGGTTGAATAGTCAAAGAAGATGGTATAGAATGGGACAAGGTTGAGAATCCATAGTGAACATAGTTCACCGAGGTGCGGAGCGGTGCCGTAGCCTTCTTCTTGCCCTAACCCGCTTGGAATGATTTGTTTCAAATGCCATTTTTGACAAAAAGACCGGGTTTTCATGTAAGTAGCAAGATTCTTTGATCGAATAAGCTGAAGCTCTGACAGATGCTATTTCATCCGCTCTTAGGACAAAGGATAAGGAGTCGGGCTAAATAGCGTAGAGTTGAAGGGCGTTGTTTTAAAGGTAATCAGGGCTTCTTTTCAAGAAAATGCCTTTTGTTTTTGTTGCTGTTGCGTCTTAGGGTCTTATCGGCTTTGAGGCTGGTGACCTTCTCCGGTCTGTGATGGAAGCAATCTCTCTCCGGTCGGTTCGACTCTGACTGCTTTAATGACTGTCTCGGTACCTTTACCGTCGACTGTATCGGTTCCGGTTCTTTGGTTGGCTTTTGGTTTCATGAATATCTCCCCCCTGCCTCCTTTATTAGAGGAAGTCTTCCCCTACTGTCTGAGAGCAGTCAGAGTCTAAGTAGGACTAAGAGCTTTTGTCGCCTTTCGAGTTTGATATAAAAAAAAAAGATAGTGCCAGTAGTTGCAGGAATAGCAGGCAATCTCAGATCAGAAAGGGAGTTTGAGGTTTCTTTATATAGATTCGCCTTTTAGGTTGTTAAAGAATCGATTGTTCAATAAGGAGCCGGTGGATGCATCGAATGCAAGCTGTGAGGAAGAGAATACAAAGAAGACGCCCTTGACTATATGGAGGGAGGATAAGGAATTAGGCAGCTTAGGGACTGATTTCCTTTCTGATCTGATTTTTTAGACAGGAAAGCAGGCAAAGTCAAGCAGTCCAGCGGGTCGGCATCTATCTGCAGTAGGAGTAGGACGTAGCACATAAGAGGGTCTTAGGAATCGATCTAGATGCCCAGAAGAGGATGCTATCGAATAAGAAGGAAGGAAGGCTCAGACTCATTTCCTTAGAAGCGTCTGTCTCATGCCAAATGTCTGAGATAATCTGCTACTCTAGAGGAAGGATCAATAGTTAAGCTAGCCACGCACACGAGGAGGATTCATCTTTCAACAGCATTTCCGATCTTAGCGCTTTCGACTTCTCATCGAAGATGCCAAGAATCACCTCTTTCGGAAGAGATGGCATCGAAAAGGTTTATATATCCTTCTCCCTCTTTTGTAAAAAAGTCCTAGATATGCCGCATCCACCGGTAATGGCCGGCCGATAGTACTAATCCTAGGTGCCTTAAAGAGGGGATTTGGCTGTCCTACCTTCTTTCGGGGAGTAGAATATACCCACGGACATAGAATCAATAGGCTCTTCCGGTCCCTTTCTCCGAGTATGGATGGCAGGTATCAGTTATGCGCACCAGACCTGTACTTGTGCTATCGAAAGGGCAATGCCCAATTCTTTCCTATGCAAAAAAAAGGGGAGCTTTTAGGAATCTAGCTAGGGCCGGTGATCCCTATAATAGTAATAGAAAGGGGATCTTAGGAAGAATAGGTTGGACAAACTGTCTTGCGAACCTTGCTTACAGGAGTAGCAGGTCTGGGCTGCAGATGAATTACCGGTCTTGTCTGCGGTTAATCAATAGTCTAAGGAAGATGGCACAGTGAATCAACAGAATGCCTTGTTGATGGCGCGGGTCAAATGAGAGCAGGATTTTGATGTAATTTAGGAATAGAATCGGATTGCTGCCAAAAATCTCGAGAAAATGAAAGAATGCATGATTTTCATGGGCTCTATAGGCGGAAATGGGAGTTATGCCAAATTGACCGGGTTTTCATGAAATCGGTTGTTTTCAAATAGGTTGTGCGAAGTTACATATAATAAGAAAGATGCCAGAACAGAACTCGTAGCCTTGTTGAAAGAGGATACTCTTTCTTGTCTTTCTTCTCACCTCAGAGGAAGAAGTCTCGTCTCGAAAAGACCAATTGAAGCTTCCCGCTCTGAAAGAATAGGACTTCTTATACCATGAACGGACTACTTGTCAGGAAGAGAGAGATATAATGCTTTCCTTGCTTCTCTCTTTCGCCTTCTCGATGCATTGCTTGGGTCTTCATTGGGCACTAGTCTCATATTCACTAGCTTAGAGCACTGGATCTCTTTTTTTTATTAGATTATAAAGGTAGGTCTTTCTTGAAGGAAGGGACTAGGGGGGAAGGGGATTTGAGGACAAGGTTTCCCCTAGCAACCCATTGGAAATGGATATGAATCAACCCTACCTTTGCCTCGAATGCCTAAAAATCATCGCGGATTGCACCGGTCTGCTTAAGTCCGCATGGCGAGCCATCCATGACACGTCACCGGACAAGAACTGAGCCTTCAGTTCTTTCTTGACTTTAGCGCATCCCTCAATTTTATATTGTACTTCACGCTCCGCCTTCTTGATGTCCTTGAGTCCGCCACCACAGCTTAGCTGAACCATCAAGATACATGGTAGCGGCTCGTACCAACGCCTCCTCGGTTAGGTTTTCCAACGTACCGAAGTACTGTTCAATGTCAAAATGATATTCTTTCAGGCCTTCGCGCCCCTAAGCCGCAACACTTGTTGAAGTCCCTGGCCCCATTCTACTCGAAAATTGATTGGAAAAAAAGGGCTCATATCAAAGCTCTGGTTTGAGGCCCCTTTCTATAATTCATTATCCCCGAGGGCTGCATCAAATTGAGTCAAAAAGCATAGAATAGAAAGCCTGCATCTCAAATCCAAAACACCATAGGAGGATAAGAAACGACTTTTGAAAAGTCGTCCAGAACTCTAAGATTCTTCAAAAATCGTCAAGTCCCCGATCCCCTCTTGGATTTGAGATATGTTTCAAGCCCTAAAGCCGGATCATTGAGTGGTCTCTGTGGTTTGCATGAAATGAAATCCCCTCATTTTGAAAATTCCCACTTTTTCCAAGGGTTCAGGTCTCCTAGCAGTGGGCTCATCTGAGTCAGAAAGAGTGGCCTAGAAATTGGTTAAGATAAAAAAAAGGGGAACAAAAATTGTTGAGGAAGGGTTCTAGGAATTCTGCAAGCTGATGTTGTTGAAGGTTAATAATACCCTCCCCGGCGAAATCTGCGTTCGTGCGAACTGATCCTATCATTACCAGAGCTAGGGCAAGAGCGAAAGAAGAAGCAACCTCCCAACCACGGAGAATATGGAGCAAGCCGGAAGCGGCCATGGGAGTCCAAGATATAGATTCCCATCTGGGGAACTGGAGGTGATAAAGAAAGGAATGGAGGAGATGATGAAGAAGATGCTAACATGAAAAAAAAAAATGCTTGCTAACTTCCAAGCAGCCCTGCCTGTTCGAGAAGGGCAGCCCTCAATCTCTATGCAACCCAAAAGCAATGCAGTCGGGAATGGCCAAAACGATAGAGTTCCTACGGCGCTCGAGTAGCCATGCTCCTCCAGTGGCCTCCATGTCCAGCAGTAGCCCTATGAGGTACCGCTTAAGCCAAGTAGCTCGGTCTTCGGGAACAGGATTTATCTCTCCGAATAAAAGCGTTCCTTCATTCGTCCGGCGAACTGATCCAGTTGAAACGTAAACTACATTTCTACCCCATCCCTAACAACCAACCTTAATGCAGCATCTAGGTAGTTCTCATCAGGAACCATTGTCACGAAGTAGGTAGACCATTTAGCATGTGTCCTCTCAATGCCTGCTTTTCTTCTTTCTCCACCGTCTTCCCCGGTTTATTATTATGTACGATTGGAGAATCATTATTTGGAAAAATCATATGAACTATCTTCCCCACCGCCCAGACTAAGATTCTTTCCTATCGCGCTATGGGCTTGGATGCTTACGCGCGCCTTAGCACGCGAAAGATTGCCTTCCCAACTAAGCTAAGCGGAGCTCTTGCCCTTTCATATTTTGCAGTCCTCCCTTCTCTCACACTGCGCTAATAAAGCACGGGGCTATTAAGATGTAGAATCTGTCCCCTATACTCTTTCAATCTCTTCAGATTTGGAATCTCAGCCATACTCCCCATCCTCCATTGAATTTGGTCTATCTTTTTCTTCTGGTTTACCCCGAGAGATAGTAGCCCGTACCTTTCCTATTCATTGATTTTGAACTTCTATCCTATCTATTGATGACTAAAACCTCCCTCCATTCGTGGGACAGGGTTCTTCTTTCTATTCTGATTTGTAATGGAAGAACTTCCCCACCTCACTACTAAACCGTAGCTTTCTACCTTTTGATTATGGTCATTTTTTCTCCATCATACAAGATCCGTGCCACTTTCACCTGTAGTTGCAGCAGCCCTTTTGCTTTATTTGACGGAAGAAGGTATGAGATTGCGAGTCGACTGTCAGGAGAGGAGCGAAAAGCCGCTTTTTCAAGCTTCCCATCTGCTGATCAAGTGAGTGAGGTCGAAAGACTTCCCAGGACGGAGGCTTTATCTGGACATCTAATATGCAGGTATGCCAAATCACTTTCTATTTATAACGAGAAAGGGAAGGGAAATGGAATTGAGCAAACGATGTATAATAAGAAGGGGCTTTTGAACGAGGAATGGAGATTGGGAAGTCAGAAATGAGAGGGGAGAAGGAAAGAACACAGCTAGCTAGATAGGCATTAGCTCGAGAGAAGAGAGGGACATGAGCGCGCAAAGCCCTAGCTAATGAACGAAAGAGCACGCCTGACCTTGCTCTTTAGTTGAGCTGCAAGCTTAGAACTAGGAAAGGCGCAAAGGCTCTAATCAAGTAGGCACTCTAAAAGAAAGCTTTGAAAGCGGAGCAGGCTACCTGACCAAAACAAAGAAAGTTGCTCCATAACAAGAAGAAAGCGAGAAAGTAAGTCGGGAAACAAAGATAGAAAAAAGCCTGAGAGATGAATTGAAGAGGCACCATCCATCCAACAAGCAGGCTAGAGTCTCAGACGGAAGCACGCCACCCTGCGAGAAGGAAGAGAGGCCTTTAGTGAACACATCCGCCGAAGCAGAGGACTTTCTTTGGTGGGTGGGGCTAAGATTCATAATTCTTCCAAATATGACGTAGTAGAGCCCCGTGCTTGAGTTTGGCACAGGGTTATAAGGAAAAAGACGAAAGGGCAATAGTGCTCCTCCCCAAACCCTAGAGCTTTAAGCGCATTCTTCACCAAGCTAGCCTAGCATAGCGAGACCAAATGCAATAGCAATCAATAGCAATTTTTTGAAAGACTACCGCTCCGTGGGCATCCGAGTCCGAATAAGAATAAGCTGTTTCAAAAGCATCTCAATCAAAAGAGGCTAGGACTGCGACTGGTCCTGGAAAAGAAGCAAGAATCTAGGCTATTGTATCGGGCTCGGTTGTCAGGGATGACACAAATGATGATCCGATCCGGTTCGAAATCGAGAAAAAAAAGTACTTGACTAAGAGAGGTCTGTGAGCTCGAGCTGGAGGAGGGCGGTGAAGCTTTCCTTGCGCTTAGCGCTTTTTTGGCACGTTGCGTTTGATGCCTTCCCCAGAGGATAAAGGATCTCCTTTTCTGCTTATTCGTATGCGTATGCTGTTGCTTTTTCATCTGCTTCATCTGATGCAGATGCGTCTGTATCTTCGGCTGAAGCTTCATCCTCTGTTCCCGGGGCCCGGGTCGAACTCTTCTTTGATGTCAAGGTCACAGTACCGAACTATACCTATATCGCTCAAAACAAAAGAGCTGAAGCGCTCTTAGCGCGCCCGGCCAACCAAGGGCCTTTTTTTTAGCTTTATCTGCTTCAGAATCATCTCATTCCCTACCCGAGCCAACCTTCTCTGAGTCAATTCCAAATGAAACTCAAATCTTTCCCCTTTCGAATGATTCAGTGCTCTCTTCAACCGGCGAGTTTAGCCTTGTAAGTGCTCTCAGAAACCAGATCCATTAGGTCTGGATCGGCTTACTGAAAACTTTCAAAATCGAAATGAATTCGAAAGGACTCAACCCTCATTTTTCCACAACACGAGACTCGAATCGAGGATAAACCCCCTTTCCTTGGGTTACAGAGGGCGTTAGCTCAATTCATAGCCTTCCTTTCTCTTTCCCAAGGTTCGTTCTACTGCTGTCAAATTTCTGCCATTTACACGTCTTGGGGGGGGTCTTCTTGCAACGATCTTCGTTTCTTCAGGAATGGTGTCAGTCAATTGGTGTATAGGCCATCTCGGTCCAGTTCAGAATTGACCTCTATTTTCAATCCCGCTTCCTGGGAAACCCCTTCTATTTGAAGCAGCAGAGAATGATCGAAGACTGAGAAGATAGAATCAGATGTTTTAAGCATCGGTTGCGACATCGAATGAGACTGATCAGGGAGCAAAGACTCCGGTTGTCTTTCGTCTTTGAAGAAGTCAAACGCAGCCTAGAAAGACGCTACGAAGCGGTCGAGAGTTGAGGACCAGTGGTTGGGGCTCAACTGGATGGCATGGATAGAGCTATCTTGCCTTCCTCCATACAGTACGGCGCGCTCCCGTCACCCCCGGCGGCACGGTATGCCTCCGTTGATCTGTTCTGACAATACATATGAATGTCTCTTGATCTCCCGTCAGTCGAACCACTTTACGGTTCAATGCTTGTCTGTCTTCCTTTCGGCGGGTAGCTATTCAGATCAGTTTCTTTCTGACGCGCTGCTAGCTTCCTCTATGTTGTATATCCATACCTCGTTTGGGTCGGTACTTTGGTCTTGACATCCCCCACATGATTGGAGATGGAAGGATTGCCTCGCCCTTCTAGAGAGTGACGGCTTATTCATCGTTAATTGACGGACGAGATGGCTTTGTCACCAACGCCTTCTCTCATTTGTTTAGTCTACTTCCTAAGTGACGAGCATGACATGCGCTATACTTTTGTGGACTTATATGCTTAAGACCACTGCTCTGGATAACCAAAGACCAAAGAGATGCTTCCTATACCGGACATTCAAAGACTGAAGCCCTCGTTGCACGGAATTGGAATCGTCGACCAGAGGGATGGCCTGTGATCAATACCTATTCATCTATCGAATCACATCCGGCGATTCGCGTTACGAATCCATGTCCCTTTCATCCTTGCGCCGAGTAGTCAAGTTAAGGGAAGCTCCCCAGACAGAGAAAGATGGGGGTTTGGAAGCGGGATGACATACGGACTACAATTCCGTCACGTGCGGGTGGACCAGAACGTAGACCTGTCATTCCTTAACCGGGCCGGCGTATAAAAACCTGAACATATAAGGGTAGTACCCTTCCTTCCTTAAAGAAGGTTCGGCGTACAATTTCGGCGATTACAAAGGAGTATACCCCTCTCCCTTAGTGTCTTTCCACTTCCGTCGTTAAGGAAAAGAAAAAACACTTCGCCTAATTCTTTTTGATCCCAGCCTGGTTTTTCCCCGCTAACCAATTACGTTACGACCACTGAACAAATTTTGTTGACGAACATGGTTTATGCGCCGCTAATGTAGCGGCTTGTCGAGCATTTGACAAACTCACACCATCCATTTCAAATGATATTTGTCCCGTGGACACACGAGCAATCCAACCCGTAGGATTCCCTTTTCCTCTTCCCATTCTTACTTCTGTAGGTTTCCCGGTAATAGGGATATCCGCGAAAACTCTGACCCATATCTTACCATTTCTTCGGAATTGTCCGCTCATAGCACGATGGAAGTGTCCGATTATAGCCCGACGCGCTGCTTCGATGGCTCGATATGAAAGACGACCAGCTCTACAACTTTTAGTGCCATATCTTCCAAAACCAAGTTGTGTACCGTCCGGTTTGCAACCCCTACTACATCTGCCTTTACGATATTTACTAAATTTCGTACGTTTCGGATATAGCACGCCCCCCTTTTTTTTTACTATATGAAATCCACACTTTGACACCTAAGATTCCGTAACGAGTAGATACTTCCGCAGGAGCATAATCGATTTTCTGGTGAAATACATTACGAGATGTTTTTCCATACTTTCCACATTCAGTTCTAGCTATTTCTGCACCTTCTAATCGACCTGAACAACATATACGGATCCCCTCTACTCCTTTTTTCATTACTAATGGAATATCCTTCACTATTTTACTAAAAATGGAACGAAATGATCTTGTGTTTCTCAGTTTCAAAGAGATGTCTTGAGCAATCGGAGAAGCACTTTGATAAACAGATTTGATCTTGACCGACTCAATTAAGGTATTAGTTGTTGTTTTATTAGACAACAAAGATCGCATTTTTTTCACTTCGTTCAAATAAGAGTTGTACCCGTACGGAATTCTTCTGTTTCTCAGTATGATCTCTATCATCATCTCTATCCCCTTTCTTAATTCTCCTATGTCACCTAGGTCTATGAATTTCTCTATCAATTCCATTACCTTATCCTTACCCATGAGGTTCCAACATTTGATCCTTAATTTACCTAGGAGTTTTTCCCGGGCATCCTCAAAAAAAAGTGTTTTATACACCCCAACCCCATCCCTTGGAAAGAAAAAGGTAGCACCGAAGAAAGGAAAGAGCGAGATGGTTCTTTTTGTTGTTCCTGCGAAGCGAAGATCATTTGCTTGGCGAATTAAGTGGGTCAACCTCTTGTTGGCTTCGGCCAAACACTTTTTCTCGCTGGTCGAGCTTTCTACAAAAAAAGCGATGCGAGAACGTATTCTCTTATCTAAGCTTCTTCCCTGTCCCCCCCTCGTAGATGGTTCAGCCACGCCCGGTGCCACGAAATGATTGAGAACTACGACGGGGTCGAAATGAATTTTGTTCTTTGTATTCAATAAGTATTGCATGGCCGAATAATTCAAGGAGGGGCGCACTGCAGGGAGGGTCCTTTTAAGTAGATGACTCGTTGGGCCGTCGGAGCGGGACTTCTTTGGGAAAAAGAACTTGAATAACTTTGTTTTTCTGAAGGAGTCGTCATTGTCTATCAGGAACGCTATGTCATTGACAACCCCGGCTGCTTTCGGATGCTTGAAGGCCCCGCTGACCCGAAGTGATTGAGAAAGATTCTTCTTGATCGATGGTGATCGGTTATGGTATCCATAGCGTTGCTTTTTTTTCGGCCAAATCCTGATTTCGTTTTCCTTATTCCGGTGGTCGAGCCTGGTCGACTCGACTCTTTTCCCTGCCTCCCGGCCTCTCACTTCGTTTCGTTCTTCTTCTGTATCGTCGCTTGAATGAAGACACCCGATCGGCCCGACTTTCCCAAATGCCCACCACCGGCCCTTCTTCTCCTTTCGTCTCTTTTCTTTTTCGCGTCGTTTCAGTCGTGGTCGACGAGGAAGAAAGAAATGAATGAATGTTCTTTTGGGAAAATGGAGAATAATACACCTACCGAGACGAAAGCCAAAGGTGAGTCTCGTAGGTGGACGTATCGAACCGAAATAAGATCTCAGATTGACATCTTGATACACTGATTTACCATAATAATAAATAGAGTCAATGGTGACTCCGCCGTGGGAAGAGCCGCTTTTTTCTTGCTTGATAGGGGGGGCTTCCGTTCACCAACGCAGACTCAAAGTGCTCTCCGAACCGTGCTGGATAGTCACCCATCACACGGCTCTCAAACCCAACCTGTGGTTTAGTTTATCCCGGGAAACAAAGTCAAAGCGCTTGATCTTTTGCCCCATACTTTGAGATGCTCCTCCCCGCCGATTAAGCAGCGACGCTGCTCGTGATAGGCTTAGCTTGAAGCCGCTATCGTTCGGATCAGTCAAGTCCCTTCGGTCGGTTCGCTCAGGTGGTCTTCCCTTATCTTCCCTAACGTTCAGAGTGTTTCTGGTTTGAGAAAGGAGCACCGGCCGAGCGCCCTGAATGACTCAGAAATGGACAGCAGAGGGAATCAATGATTATTATTCAACCGAGTTGAAGCTAGCAACATGTCGATGACACACTGGAGGTTGGTCAGAACTGAGGGAAAATGCCCCCCTCACCTCAGTGGGCCTACCAGCGAAGCAACTGGTACTTGATCGGGCGGGGGGCGCTTTGGTTTCGTGCAAAGCCCTCGCAGCAGGAAGAGGCAGTTGTCATTGGAAAGTAAACGCCCGGGCCGCGCACCCTGATTCAAAAGCCCTTTCTATGTTCTGAGTCAAGCCTCAGCGTCCTTATGGAAAACTCAAGCGCTCACGAGCAAGAAAACGGAACAAGCAAGGGATTGAGGCGAAAGAACAAGCAACTTGATTTAGATATCAAACAACTGACTAATCAAGCGGCAATAAGCACCTTCTTTCTCAAAGTCAAGTTTCGCGCTTGTTGCTTTAGAAAGATTGCAGCGTGAGCGCTTGACTCATATTTACTAATCTAATATAAAATAAAGGCTCTTATCCTTTTCTACGAATCTACAACTCTCTTGACTGAGCGAGACTCCATCCATATCCCTACTAGTTGTTCTTTATTTTTCATTTTCCATTCTATCATTTGTTTGACAGCTTCAACTAGGCTCAATTTTATATATATAGGTTTTCGGTCTTCATCAAAATAGGTAAGGGACGCGTCGGAAGGGTCGGTGGCTGCTGAGTCTCATCCGAGAGTCTAAACTGCTTTTTTTTCTTCAAACAAAAAAGAAAGAAGCCACCGTAGGCATGCGATTTAGGCTCCTTCCACTGCGTAGCTGCGCTAGCAGGTACTACGAGCCCTCTGTCCCACGCATCTAACCCGCTCGCGTGGTTCACCGGTTCCACCGAAAACTCTCATTTTTGGAAGCGGAGCATAGTGCGTTTTAGGCGCCGAGCGAGAAACGTCTCTTCTTTCGTTTCGGTTTATTCACTGATCTGAAACTTACACTTTTTTTTTCTTATTAATTCCAGGGGCGGCGGCGTTCTTGAAGGAAGTCTATCCGAACCAAATTAGCATTTCTAAGATCAGGCTAGGCCTCTCCAGCTGAGCTGGGCGCCGGGGCCCTGGATGCGCTAGCGATCGGCACATAGGGGAGTGGTTGCCCGGGTTTCTCGGCCTGGTATCCTGCACCTCGCGTTTATGATATCTACATTCAACTGTGCTCCGGAGAAACGGTCGAAGCACGCCCGCCCAGTGTGCTTCTTTCACGACATGCTCTGGTCCCGGGTATCTTCCAGTGGTCTTCTAGCGTTAGAAGAAGTCGTGTCCGTCCCGGACATCTGCAACGTCCTCCCACGCTTTTTTTTTTTTTTTGAATATGGGAAAAACTTAAGGAAAAGACTGACCCATTCGGTGACTTTCGCGGTCGCCCTCACTGAACCGACTTGAATCTGAACTACGATTCAGATCAAGTCTGACCGAAATCGGATTTCCTTTTCGTGCCATATGCGCTTAGACTTTACTTTTTCTTTCCCCCTTTTTCTTCCCGGTCCAAGATTTTTTCTCGAAAGTCTTCGTTCTCCGTGTAGAAGCAAACTCTCCAAATTGATGACCAACCTTTCCTTCAGTGATCTGACAACGAAAAGGAGCTTTTTTCTGATCAATTCGTACGGAGCAATTCACTCCGGCCAAATAGAAGATCTACGTGACCAAATTTTCCTGTGAAAAAGAAGATCTCTCTTATTCTTCATTCTAAACAGGAATGCATCAACAAAACTGCCCTCCCATATAGATCGTCGTGGCATGAACTCATTTCTGCCTTTCCCCACCCCTGCCCGAAATCCAGCTTTGGTGGGCTTCCCTCAAGGTGACACCGAAGGTCTACCTCCTTTCGTGCGCCCCTAACATCCTCCATGAGGATGATCCACTGGGTTCATTGCAAGACCACGACAAATGGGGCGTCTGCCTAACCACCGGCTTTTTCCAGCTTTTCTAAGCTGACGTGCACCATGGTTGGGATTGGAAACTAGAAACTATACCAATAGTAGTTCGGCATCGGGAATCAATGAGTTTTGAAACACCCGAAGGTAGCCGGACAAGCCTAAGAGAGAGTGTAGGGGGTGCTGGTTTATTCATTGCCATCTTTTAGCAAAAGTTCCTGTGGCTCTAGCCAGCTTTGCGCCTTGACCTGGATTACATTCAAGATCATGTACCCATTTTCCTATACGTATATCGGCTAATCTTATGCAATTTCCTATTTGAGAATGGAGATCAAGTATCTCGTATCTATAAGCAGGGGGGCGTGGCCAAGAAGCAGCCAGCTGACTTCCCCCTTCCACTCGGCCTTTATTCGCTGTGTGAATAAGGTCTTAGTATGTATGGGCATTCTGGGCAGGTCGCAATAAGTCGCTGGTCGAAGGTTTAGACCAATCGCAATTCATCACCATCTTGCCCGCTTCCAATTGATGACTGGCTATTATATAAGTGTTGACCTAAGCCCCTGTGCTGGGGCTCGGCTCCCGAACCGTACGTGAGCTGCCTCGTACGGCTCTTCCTAAGAACTGGAAGCCCTCTCTCTAAATAGAAATTCTAAAGAAATGCATTTACAAGAAAAAAAAAGACTTTTGAAAAAGCCTTCGCCCTCCGGCTCTTAGAGAAGCAGCTTCGTTCCTTGACTTCTTTGCTCAGTCAAGCTTCCTTGTTCCTTAGTGTAGTCTCGGTCCATAGTGGAAGACTCCGTTCCTGGTAGCCTAGTCTATATCCACAGCTGACGTGACTCGGTACCGACGCCTTTCCCTTTGTAGACGGCTAAGTGACTTCGTCACCTTCACGTACTTATTTTCTTACTGTCTTTCTTACTATATAATAGGCCTTCGTCGGGCTTTCGTCCCTTCGCCTATAGGCGAAGGCTTGGCTTCGCTATCGCTCATGACTTGGTATAGAGTCCGTGTAGTCGTTGGACTTCCCACCAGAAGGCCAATGAGATAGTGGTCGGCCTTTCGAATGCCTCCTTCCTTATCTGAGAAGCCCTTGACGACTATCAAGGACAAGGACAGGGGGCTGTTCACCTTTGGAAACTTAGCTACTGAAGTACTACTCAATACTCAAGTCAAGGCGAACGGGGCTCCCAGGCCGGGACGTCTGGCAGAATGCTTGGCCTCCTGCGCTGGAAGCGACACCCGAAGGGTGAGCTTCTGGAGGTTAGCTTCTAGAACTAGATAATAGGCATTCAGCATTCTGAGCTGGAAGGACAAATGAAGGGAGGCATGACGGGCCGGCCGACTCAAAGAAGCAAGGCTTCGTAGACTCGGCAAGTCGCTTATAGAAGACTACTCAGTGAAGACTTTCCACTGAATAAGGGAAGGGGGGAGGGAAGCTTAGCGAGCTTGATAAGGCCGACCACTACATAAGCCGCTGGCGGAGAAAGCTCGAAGAGCTTCCCTTCATTCGTTGCTAAGCCAAGGTCCCAGGTCTCCGAGTCAGCCCGCGCTTGTTCGAAGAATCCTGCACCCATGGGCATACGGCCTGGCAGGCCTTCCCTTTCTGCCGGAGCTTCATGGGCGTTGCCCCGTTCCCCAATCAGATGTTTGGATGTGAGCTATACTCCGCGAGGAGCCAAACGGGCGTCTGGCCTTGCCATTTGACCTCTCTTCCCGTGTGACTAGGAATGCTCAGTGACAACCTATCAATTGTCACCGCCTGGCCTCTCTTGCTACCACGGTAGCACCTAGTGTGGTCAGCACCAATCGTGTTCGGGCAACGAAGCTTACACTCATTCACATGGGTTCATCCTGCTATGCCCCGGGCCTTTTGCTCTTCTAACGTCAAAGGTGGCCGGCCATTCGTCAAGGCCCAGGAATCCGCTGGACATCTCAGCGGCGGGATTGGATACCCGCATCCGATCGAAGTTCCATTTTAGTGCCCCCCTACCATAAAGGAGAGCTTTTTCTAGGTGGGTCGCTTCGCGCAAGACATTGCTTAGGACCAACGGGTCACACGACAGGTGCACGATCGACTTTGCACGCTCCATCCTTTTGCCCTTCGCCTATCGGCTTGGCGGGCAAGCTACCTTGATCCGTCTTCGGCTTTGATTCGTTATGCTCAGCAGCTCCACCAAGCCCTAAAGTCTCTTGCCGCCTCAAACTCTTCCAAGAAAGTGCTGCTTTAGGTTTGATCCTATGTGCCCAGAGAATGCTATTCGTTTTCAACTGTCGGACCTCGCAAAGAGAGAACGTGTTTTTTCCTCTGAGTTTCTCTCTCATTCGCGGAGCGAAGAAAGCGGGCTTTGCCCCAGCTACCGCTATCCTTGGGATACCAAAAGAGCTAACGAAGGAAAGGGATGCAGTCTCCCCCTTGGCCTTTGGAGAGGAGAAGGCAGAGAAGAAAACGTCCTTCGCGCAAGTTTTTTTGCTTCCTGCGCCCTGACTAGTCAAGGGGCTCTTCGACCAAGGGGGCATTCTGGTAGGAAGGCCGACCACTACATAAGCCGTCATCAGTCCAGGAGAGAAGCAAGCTACCTTTCTTTGATCAACCTTCCCGGGCAGGGAAGAGAACGACAATAGGCCGCGGATGGTGGTCGTGGTAGGTTCGACGATCTGACGCGGAGGAGCGAACTCTTTGATCGTGTTGCATTTCCTCTGGCGGCGTAGTTGCACCCATCGTACTGGAGCGATACGAGAAGAACGATGAGGATCATATTCTATCCTTTCTACAATGCCCATAGACGAAGTGCTTCGTTTCAGATCAATTCTTCGCTGCAATCGCTTCGATCCACCCCCTCGGTGAAAAACCGTAATACGCCCTGAGGAATTCCTACCAGCGGACTTCCCTGTACTCAAAGTGAATTGTCTCAGTGCTCTCCACATTGTATTGTCTTTTCTTCGATTCTTGCTTTGTTCTCTCATACTCAGAGAGAACTCTGACTCTGATGAAAAGGTTGTTTGTTGGTTGTTGACCAACGAAAAGCATGGGAGTTTTGGGTTGGGGCCTTTCATCTCACAGCGAGATTTTGCTTATATATGTAATTTGATGTCCGACTTTTCTTTATTGTATCCATTTAGAGCTAGTCTGTCTATAAAGGAAGGGATACAGTTATAGGGGACCGAACCCCCAGTAGAGACGTTCCTTCGAAGTGTCTTCTTGCATTAACCCCAGCTTATCCTTTATCGAATGGTTTCAGTAGCATTGTTTTAGCGAATAGCTTGTATATTGAGTTCCATTAGGGACTGACAAAGAGGTTAAGCGAGGTCGAAAGGGGTGGCAAAAAAAGTGTTCATTCTATCTATCAGGTCTTTGATTCCATTTTTTTGCAATGGGAGAAGGGGAAGACTTGGCTAATTCGATAGGTGAGGCGAGAAGCACGCGTTCTTGGACTACCAGCTGAATGAAAAAACCTGCGATGTTGGCATTCTTTGGTCTTTCTCCTAGAGATGCCCGCTTCGGGAAGTCGAAAACTGAAGGAAGTTGAAAACGCTAACGCTCGGGATTCAGGTGTATGAAACCGGGTTTTGCTGGAAAGCTTTGACCAAATCGTGAAGAGATGGCTGTGAATTCAATGGCTTAAGTCAATAAACTCAAGATGAATTAGTGGGGAACTTCTTGCTTACTACACTAGCACTAGCGGTCATCTGTCAATGTCTAGTCAATAATGACATTTAGTAGGAGAAACGATTCGGGTTGGGTATCCATCACAAAGAAGGAAGGTGAAAGGCTAACCGCAACTTGAGCATATTCTATGAATTCCGGTTTCCAGAAGCATCATCTTAGAACATTGCAACGTGGGTCATATCGCAAGGCCGGAGCTTACAGCAATTACCATTCAAAGTAGGTATCGCACTTTCTCATCATTCGAAGCTATCTCCATCTGTCAAGGAGAAGGCATGGTACCTCGACCCAGCTGGGCAAGGGACTGCTATTGAAGAATAAGAACTCGTTGGGTTGCGTTAGACCGAACTCTATTCGTCAACTTCAACGGGATCCGGTAGCAGGTGCCCCAGACTTCTGCCTTTTTCTTCTGATGTAGTCGGTTGTTTTTCTCCGTTAACTACTAGGAACATATTAATGAAGACTCCCGAAGAATACTTTCGGACAAAAATAAGAATCCAAAGACGATACATTTAGTCACTCTACGGGTACCACCAGTCATTTCATTTCTTTATTTCGAAATAGAACATCCGGCTATTCCTGTAGGTTGTTGACCAGATACGCACCTGGAAGTCTCTATCAAAGCGATTCTCTTTCTTGCTTATGATCCACATTAGTGCACCGTTCAAGCCCAAGGCAACATAACAACATTCCCTTGGAAAGCCAAAAAAAGAATTGATTCGAGAGAGAAGTGAGAGATATTTTGTTCCACCACAGAGAATTATTTGATTTTTGAATTTCAAAGAATTTATGCGATACATCAGAGCAATCATTTCTAGGATTTACTGATTCCTAAGAGGGGATTTCTCTCTTGAACTATATAGCTATAACTAAATAGGCTACACAAGCTAGGTTTGATTCCTGCCGGCCAATCGACTAGCTACAGGCAAGTGTTTGACTTTTATGTTTATCGTTCGCTAGTTGAGATACCTACCCAGGCATCTCAATCCAGCTCTTTATAATGGAACAAGGAAGGTTCGAAGACGCTCGACCCAAACAAGGGGGCGGCGCGAAAGAAAGCCGGTCAAAGAATCGATTCTATGCCTGGCCAGAAGACCGATGAGCCTTACCAGAAGTGAAGCCGCGTACCATAACCTTAGTTAGAACAGTCTATGAGGATTTACAAGTGGTAAAGCAAATGAAGACTTCCGCTATCGAACGAATAGTGGCTTATCACCCATGGAAATCAAAAGGAATACCACGCGGGGGAATTGAAGGAAAAATACGGACTCCTCTCCTGGATTGGATCAGTTGCCAACTTTGCTATCAGAGACCCATCCAAACCAAGCAACTCTTCTTGTACGGTCCCACCAACACAAAAATCTTCTCTTTCACTTTCTTTCCAAGGCAATTAGGATTTGCCAGTTCCGGACAGACTGACTTCACTGGCGCACATGATCACTCCGACCTATGGCTTTTCGATGATTTCGATCAGACAGAAGCTGAGAGTGGTGCTCTAGCTCCCACTGAGCTCTCCTCATCGGCTAAAAGTCTACTCAAAATCCTTTCTGGAAAAGAGTGTAGACTTTTCTCCAAGGATGCTAGGATCTTCCACAAAAAAAGGAACGTACCTGTCGTACTCATCGCCAACCAACTACCACTACCACGCTCCATCAATATACCGGAAAGATTTCTTCTAATGCATTTTCAACAACACATTCACGAACTCAAAGAGAGCAGGGTGATAGCAACGCTGTGGGCTTGCATCAACAGGAGACTCAAACAAGACTTAGATTCTATATTACCCCGGGATACTCTACATAACCTAGAGATCTACTAAAAGAAATTCTTCATTCAACCCAGAATCGACAGAAGCATAAACGTACTATACTAACAGAAGAAGGACCCCTAGCATTTGTAGTAAAAAACGCTTTCACCGACGAGAATGCCAGAGACTTCGAGATTAGGAGGGAATCGACTAAGACAAAAGGGAGGGGCAAAGAAAGAGTAGCTGGGAAAGCGAGAGGATAGTTTTGGCTCGACCAAGCAGTCGTTTCACTCAACTAAACCAGTCTTAGTAGTAGCCTAGCCTAATCTTTATATTTCCCTTCCCATGGGCTGTAGGAGAGGTTTCTAGCTTGACTTCGACAGAAAGGGGAGAGATCGAAAGAATTGAACTAGACCAGATCGACTTCAAAAGGAGGCTGCTCCTGATTCTTTTGCAGCTGCAGGAATATAGGTTACTGCAGAAAAGCAATCAATCCGGTAATGCAGGAAAGGCAAGGAAAGCAGTCCCGGAGTGGAACTGTGAAAGAAAAGATCTATCATCAACATCATCACCGGTAGGGAAAGGAGTCATTCAAATAAAGAAATCACAAAAAGAATAAGGATCCGGATAAAGAGAAGAATTGGGTTTAGCGGTAATGGCATAAGCCAAAGCTAGATCACCGGAGTTTAGGCAAATGGGTACGAGAGAAAAAGGTTTTGAAATGCATATTCCGAAACCAGATAATCAACCGAAGGAGATTCCCCTGCAAAAAGGAGATGGCTCTAGTTTCATACTAATCTTCGATTTTCGAGATTCCCTAAGGTAAGGCATCCCAAGGAGCGAAGCGGCTCAAAGGATTGGCAATGAAGCTCAGTCTGGTCTGAGGAGATGGGCTAGGCTACTCGCCCCATACATAGGAAGAGGGGGAAGTCAAGTACCTAGATCCAAGATCACGATATCCGGTTTGGTGGTAATATCCCGAGGAAGGGCATAAAAGAAAGCACCAAAGCAAACAAAGTAGATTATTTGTTGAGTCAACTGGCAACTGGGATTGCAGCGGATCTAGTGGTTCTCCTATTCTATGGTCTTGCTGCTGAGAGAGAGTAAGAATAGAAAGCAGAAGCTCGCCCGAAAGGTTGGGAGAAAGACAAGGGATGATTCTTATAAGATACGAACTTGCGGAAGAAATGAAAAGGTATTCGACTAAGACGGGGACGGCCCGAAGATGCTTGACCTAAGAGATAGAGACGAGAACGAGACTAAGAAAAGAAGATATTGGAGTGGAAAGCGCAGATGGCTTAGACCAGCTTCAAAGATGGATATTAGGAAGAGAATAGAAGACTGGCTGGACTGAGCCGGAACGTAGGAAGGAATCTCCCTATTAGATAGGTGAATGAGCAGACGATAACGCAGCGCACCAATAAGGAAGTAAACAGCACAGCCTAGCCCTAACAAGCCAACTCCATTCCTAGGTCTAGCGACTACGTACCTCCTATAGCTATAGGAGTGACTACGTACCTAGTTTCGCTTCCCTGCTTTAGCCTCCCCCTATAACGAGCAAGTAAGTAAACTAGCTGAGCTAGCCGCATTCCTCTCGTTCTGTTCAAGAAAGGCAGTAGCCCGTTAGCAGTCAAAGGGGCGATCGATTTCCTAAAGGTCATTTGCCTTTCCCCATCTCGCTATCCCGATCTGGCTACCTTCTTCCACGGATAATCCCTTCTTTCTTTTCATAAGATGTACAAGAAGGAGAGTACTTACTGTTGCGAAGCTACAGGGGAAGTACTCACTCGAGCGTTAAGCCGCTCGAGTTACAGGAGAGGAGCGAAGTGAGAGGCGGATATGCTAGTCAAGATTTGGTTGTCACTCGAGTTACAGGAGAGGAACGAAGGATAGCTCCTTCAACTCATAGCTTATAGATATACCCTTGGATCAGTCGCTAACTAAACTAAATAACTACTATAACACTAAGAACAAGCTTGTAGGAACTCTCAGTTAAGAGGTGTATTCTCTTAAAGCCGGAAGTGACGCAGAACAGCTACACCGCTAGCAGGAGAGGAGATTCTTTAACCAAGACCGGGATTTTAGTGGAAGGGCGTGCTCCTCAACTCCTATACCCGGAAGTGGGAACTAGTAAGATGGTTATCCCCTCTCAAACTACAAAGAGAACACAGAATCAGAGCAACCATTCGAGGCTTCTGATTCAACTCACAGACAAGACAACAAGGAAGGGCGACCTATCAAGGAAGTACGAACTAGGATACTTCTGACTTCTCCCCTTGGGGCTCTCTCTTGGCTACTTTCGCTCCTAACTCTAAGTACGATAGCTACTTTAGATCATTGTAGTCCAGACTCAGAAGATTCTATCTTGGCATCCTCAATTCATGAATCATTAACTGGCTTTACGCGTTGGCCGAAACTTATAGAGCAACTACATATGACATTCATATTTAAGACATGACTTCAACAGATGCGGATTCATTAGCTGCTTCTAATCCTACAACATAATATTCGGACTCTCCCACTGCTTTCGCCATACCACCCAGACCCAGGGATTAGCCCATGTCCGCTCATACCGCACCGCGAAGGCATATTCTCTTACAGAGGGACAAAAGGAAAAAAAAAAGAAAGAAATCTTAAAGACTTTCTTTCTCGTCCCTTTATCGTTGGTAAAAACTTTGGTAGCTTATCCGCAGGGACTTTGAAACCAATTAAGACTTGAAGTTGGCTGCCTTTGTTATACGATTGGGAGAATGAAGATTAGGCTGTAAGACAAGCTTAAGAAATCATTTCTTTTATGTTTTATTAGAACCCCAGTGTTTTTCAATGATCTAATTTAGAACTTCTTAAAGACTAACCCTAGTCTTAAAGGGCCAATCTTCATTCTTTTCTTGTTGTGTTGACACTCGGAATAAAGAAAAAGAGAAAGTGACTCTATCAAGGGTTAGCTAGTTGCTTATTCGTAAGAAGGGTTTATAGGGTTATAACTTTATGACGGGCAAAAGTCAACTTCACTATTCTATCCCGTGGGAGCTCTCTCTATAACCAGCACGCTGACTTTCTCATCTAAACTTCCTTACTATAATAGGAAAAAGGGGTTCATCAAGTCATACACCAGCTCCAGGCTTTCAAGAATAAAGACCTGGCTTCAAGGGAAATGCTTTCATTCCTAAAAGAAAGAACTCGAACCGAATAGCCATGAAAGAAGAAAGGACAGCAGGCCGGCCGGGGAAAAAAAGTAAAAAACCAAAATACCCTTTAGAGTAGAGAGAAAACCATTGTCGTTCTCTAGCTATATGCTAGAGGGGCCATGTACTTTAGACTTCTATTTGATTCTCCTCTTTTGCCTCTACAGCAAGAGCTTTTATCCATTCAATTCCTTTCCTTTCTTTAGGGTAGTGGCACAAGCAAGGAAACCACAACGGGCTTTAGAAAAAACAATGGAACCTGGCTCAGGTGAATTTCTTTTTGATAAGATAGATCCGTTTCAATGAAATGGTTGATGCTTTCGTGGTTAAAAAAGGAGGGTTCATGGTAATGGTTATGCTTTTCCGGAGCTGTCAACTCTTGTTGACTCAGCCGTGATTGCTAACGTCTTGAATTGAAAGAGAGTGCCCCCATGGGGGATCTTCTCTGTCCTGTGCGTGTTCTTTATAAGACCTGCTGCTCTAACTTCTTTCACTACTCTTTATCCTGGCAAAGCTAAAAATGAGAATTGGAAGGGCCCCTTTTCCGCTAATGTATGGTGTGAGACTTCTCGTTCAAATACCAGGATTTTAGGAATTTCTTCATCCTTTTCTTTTAAAGGAAGGGATTGGTTGCCAAAGCTTGATTAACAAACAGCGGATCCAGCTCTTCCGGAATGAGCTAGGCCTCAAGCATGACATCATGACTGAGGAGGGATGTACCTCGCAATGCGAAGAGGGCATACGAATAGAATCAGTGGCTAGAAGAAAGCCTCTGAAATCCATTTCATCGAGCTAAACTGGGTATCTGATCGTCTTAGTGACCAAGAGCAGCGGAGGAAGCTATAAAAAGAGTTGCTGTCCGAAAAACCGATGGAAGAAGCCACGAAGCTGACCTTCTTCTTGAATCCCACTTGGTGAAAGAATCTCATTCCTGGCTTGAGCTTGAGGATTTCATCTAAACTCAGGATCAACAGACTCTCCTTGCTGGATTGCTGTCTTCCGCCATTCAATGCTGTTGTCAGTTTCAGTTTGTTTGTTGAAGTCAGACAGACAGCTTTTACACTTCCCGTGCTCTTACAATCTATTTGATAAGAGAAAGAGACATGGAAGAGAGTTTCACCAGTTCTCCTTTTATCCCTTTCTCTGCACTCCTCTTGCTTGCCTGACTCGGGCATTCAGCCTTAGGGAAAGCGGGTGAACTCTGATCCCGACTCAATGATAGATATCAGGTTAGAACCACCAGTCAGATAATGGGATCAATCCTAATCAAGCGTAACGGCTTTTCTCACTAAGACATGATCTCCTGTTCAGGCTAATCAATCAACTAAATCGATTAGCGTAGATGAAGAGATTGGCTCGTTGATCTTTGATTCGAGAGTATTCCCGGCTGGCCTAACTAGTTGAACCCCTGAGCGCTAATCCATCCAGATCGTAGCTAAGCCAGAAAAAGTTCAAATTCCACCCTTCGCCATGGAAAACCAGATATAGAGAGTGTTAAGTTAGTGGTCGCTGTTGTCGGAAAGTGAGAAGGAAGAGGGCTCGATTCGTGACCTGGATGGCTGCTAGCAAGAAGCAATGCAAGAAGGAGATTGAAATCCACTGCAGGACAATGGGAGAAGATGGCGCTATGCTTAACACAATTTTGCGCCGGCGCCCTTCAACTCTCTGCATCTAAGATAGCGGCTGGTGCCTATGTTCATGAATAGGGTCGTACACTCAGGCAGTCACTCTGAGCTGAGTGAAATCAGGCCTAAAAGACCCTCTTTTGTCATTCGAAAGTGGCATTTGAGCTCCTTTTCGTGGAAGAGATCAGGTCTGATCTCCGATCGGCATTAGTGCGAGACAAGCTCCATCGCTCCGAAGACTAGGAAAAGGCTCGCTTATGGCTCGCTACCCTGGCTCTAGTAGTCCATCTTCTTCAGAATTCCTCATTCTTTTTGTTGATGCTTTGTTGGAAGGGACGAAAGGAGCTAGTGAGCAATGACATGAAGGGGGAATAGGCTTGCTTCTTCCTAGCGATCGGGTAGTTCTCCCTCTTCCTGTTCACGATCGCCTCTACGCTTTTTCTTTTTGTTTGCCTGCCGCTCCCGATGCTTTTCCTTTTGGGTTGGGCTAACTTGAATCAGTTGACTTCTATTTGAAGTAATCCGAAATCTCGTTAGCGCTTTCTGGTGAAATGAACCACTTTGCTTAAGACATGCATGCTCAGTGGGACGGATCTAATTCACTCTTGGAGATAAGAGAATGGATCTTGGGATCTCTTGTCTCTCAAAAAACTAATTGTCTTTAAGTCCGGGCATACACCTTTTTAAGGTAGTTTTTTTCTTTAATATTCCTTGCATCGTGAAGATTGATTTTCTTCCTTATAGGGCGTAGTCAAGATAAGATGCCAGTCCCTCTTGCTTTTGCTTCGCTTGTGCCGGATCTTGTATCGATCCATTCTAGCCTAGCCTTATAAAAGGCGAAGGAGGAATTTATTGAACTGATAGCTATCTGGCCTACCGAGAAAGAGTGAAAAGTACCTCAACGAATAGAAAAAAAAAAGTCAAGACAAGAAGACAGTCTAGCCGGAATACACTATTTGACTTTACCTACGCAATAAACTACATGAAAGCAAGCAGAGGAAGCGGAGAGGTACTTGAGAGAATGGAGGGCAGGGACCCCTAATCGAAAGCAAGGAAGAAAGGGAATCGGCCGCATCAACTCTTTCAGGGTCCGTAAAAAGAAGCTTATCAATAGTACGAAAATAAAGGGCCGGCACCATTAGATCGAATTTTCAGTATATCGAGTGGGAGGGGAAAAACACATATGTAAAGGAAGGGTAGACTCCCAGCGGATGCGAGAAAGATGTAAAAAGCATCTGCTTTTGGTCAGATTGGACTTTCTCTTCTTGCCCTGCTTGCCACCACTCCGAAAGCCTGATTCGCAGCTCTCTAAATCATTCCGAAATCAGTGACGGGTCTAGCTCAGCTCTAAGCCTAGGATAGGACCTTGCCCAGAAACCAACTTCTTTCCATTTGAGTATAATGAGAACGGAGTCTCAGCAAACCGTGCTAAAGCCCACCACCCTCTAGCCCTACAGGCTTTTCCCAGACTCATCTCGCCAGCGAAATTCTAGTCTCTGTCCTACCTCCTATGAGCCCTAAGCAGACCAAGCTTCCTTAGCGTACTGAGCCTACCTATTCAAGAGAACAGAGACTAGCTACAATGGTATTCATTCTCCTTTCGAATGGGATCTATTCCTAAAGGTTGGCGAGATGGGGCCAGAAAAAGCATCGAAATTGCTCGTTCAGACAGAGATGTATGTGTCAAAGTATACCTGCAAGGGTCGGGCACCAGAGTTCCATTACTAGTATGAATAACCAACTGGAGTCACTCGTACTGGACATCTGGGAAAGAAAAAGGATTGATTTTGCTGCTCATGGATAGGGAAAGAAGACTCAACAATTGACTCTACAAGAACGACTTATCCCAGGGCTATGGCCCATCCCAGCTCCGCCCAGAAGGGAAATTCCGGGCCGACCAGTCACCAACAGCTTTTCGGGGTTTTGAAGCTTCAAAAGAATGCACGTAGCGGCGATGCCTTTGCTTCTGATTGCTCGAGTTGGAAGACCGCTCGGTTGTACCAAAAATCAAGAAGAATCGACCTGTGTCAATGGATTCAAAATCTTTCGTCGGATGAGCCTAATGAAGCTTTAGAAAGAGGTGAATCCAAAGGCTTTGGTGCGGTTTGAATACCTAGTGAAGCTTTCCAGGAAAAGAGACTAATAAGCTCTATTCTCCGAGGATCCAATTCCATGGTGAATTGTACTGAAAGCGAGAGCCCAAGAGCGACGAAATGAGATTAGGAATCTTTCTAAAAGAAGTGGGAAAAAGGACCTTTCTATGTTCTTAGTCAAGCCTAAACGCCCTGCAATCATTTCGCCTTTTCCGGAAGCGCTAAAGCCGTTTCCCACTCTTTTTGGGGGAGGATTTCTCAGCCGGGGAGATCAATTAGTCTTTCGTGAATGATAAGAAACCTGCCAGTCTACCTAGCCTGACGGTCTCGGATCACCTCTCCGTCGAGCCTTTCAGTCGATCTCAATTAAATGACGTTACTCGGTCTATCGGTTGGGTCAAGAATCACTACTATTCCCTAGGGCCGATCACGTGAAATAAGTGAGGCAGAACAGGTGCAGTAGGGGCGGATTTCTTCGCAGCCGGACTCACTCACAATTCCTCAAGCTTTGAGTGGACGCGGGGTAGGTAGGGTAAATCGGAGTTCATTCTTTATGGGATAGTATGTCTTATTAGGCCAATGGTCAAACAGCAAAAGAAATAATTCCATAGCCTATCGGAAAGAAGCTGTTTGCTTTCCCCCTTTCAAAGAAAAATCAGCTGCGAAGTGGGCTGGTGCTTTAGACGTCTCGGTTGAGATTCCTTATGTCGCCAACAAGCTCATACCCTGACGAAGCTAACGTTAAAGCCAGCATCTGTGACGGAACCGGATAGTAAAGTGGAGTTGCTTCTTCAGTAGGTCAGGAACCTTGAAGTAGGGCGGGCAGGTCAAGTTTTGATGACGGAAAAGCTAACGCTCCTTCCCTTTCACTCTGAAAGATTGTCTAGCATCCTCTCCTTTCCTGTAGTGAATCGAGATTCATCATTCCTTACGAACGAAATGAGAGAATGGTAGGGCCGAGAAGATTATAGTACTCAGAATAGAGGGGAAGCTACTTCTATTGAAGTGACGAAGCTAGTCCAATCAATCTCATGATTGAGCAGCCTATTCAGAATCGTATTCATTTGCTTCACTCACTCGCTCTACCAGACAAAGAAGCCCCCGAACTCGTTCATTACAGGCAGCCTTAGCACGATACATACCTCTATGACCCCCTTCTCTCCTTCTACTGAAGAGGTTCCACATCAAAAAGATCAGATTAGGGAAATTCAGAAGAATCTGACGATAGGATTGAATCGAATAATCTACCATCGAATCATCATATGATTCCACATCCTTTCATCTTGCCTGTACCTGTACTTGACTGGCCTGTACGAACTCAAATGGCTTTCCTCGTCCCTTCTCGTCTATCGATGTCGAAATCTCTATCTCTATGTGCTACAAGAGGATTCTAAGCAATATCCTATAGTGAAGGTCCTTGAGCGAGACCATTCCTCTTGCCTATTCGTGGAAGACAGTAAGGGTACAGTCAAACCTCCGCTCCTCTATCGGTCTATTCACTAAATGACATCGAGGAGCCGAACTCTAGTCGAGCCTTCTACCAAGCAAGCAGAAAGACAGTCCTCGGCCTAAGGCTCGATGAAAGGTATGGCAGTGGAATGAAGGAGATAGGATATGAGCTTGCGGGTAGACTGTCTGTTTGATTTTGATCTTTGACCATGTCCGCCATAAGAAGGACTGATCCCCTACGGAATTAATTCACTTGATCACTAGCCCGTACTCTCAGTCAAAGATTCAAGCCTTCCTCTCAGTCACAGAGGAAAGCAGAGATCGGTCGAGCCTTTTGCAATCCTTTCTGTAGAGTCAAGTGGCATTCCGCTCTTCCGGACTTACAGGCTTCTGAGATTCGCCGGGCCGATAGAAAGACATTCCTTATATAATATAGAATTGGATAAAGGGTTTCCCTTTTCATGAATCTAATTTCGTCTTATAGAATATCGGTTACAGTGGCCTAGAAATCAAGAGGAAGGGAAGATTTCTTCCTCCTTTTGTTCGGTGTATGCAGGATCAAGGGCTACCTAGTTCGTCGAGCTACCAAGTCTTAGATAGAGCGCCATCCTCTCATGGAGGTGAATCAAATCATGAATGAAAAATGATCATAGCAATAGCTACCTTGCTGAAATAGAAAAGAAAGTCAAGCAGGTGCTCGTCAGATAAGACAAGACTGGTCATTCATCCAATCAATCAATAGAAGTGGCCAAAGGACTTGCCTAACCTCTCCTTCTGGAGAATACCCAGGGAGCTCTTGCCCCAGTGCTGACTTCTTTCGCGAGTGAAAGCTTCTTGGTCGAGATTCAGTCATACCTTTAGAAAGAACTCTTTCTTCAACTTCGCTTTTATCTCAATCTCCTCCCCATCCGAGGCTTCGAAGCTACATCTCTATACGAAGAAAGTGAAATCGAATAGGAAGGCGACGCCCTTTTGGCTGATTTGCAGGTTTGACATTCTCTTTAGCAAACCTGACATTCACACGCCCCTCCCTCTCCCTGACGGTCGAGCCTTTGTCAATCCTTTCCTTCTTTCCTTCGCTTGGGACTAACTAGCACACTCCTTGCTGCTTTCGTGCTTGATGGCTTCTGATGAACCAATGATAGAGATCCTTAGCTTCCCTACCAGCTGCTGTTCAATCCGTCCCTGAGCTTCTACTGGATGTCATACCGGGCATTCAGTCTTCAGGTTCAGAATGCGTCGAAAGAAGACCTTCGCCCGGATAGCCTATTCTCGGTACTCAACTGCCGGGTTTTTTGGTTCACCGATTGACCTAATTCCATCAGTAGTTCGAGCAGATACCCACCAGGATGCATAAAATACCGTGCCAGTTTATCCAGATCCTGCAGCTTACCGGCGTGTGAACACATTTGAATTAGCATCTGGGCCAGGACCGATTGTTCGGGTGGAAGCAGCATATCCTTCAGAAGTTTCAGCAGCACGCACCTCCCACCCCGAGTGGACAGCTGAACCCTGGTTATCATGAGAAACCGCCTTCCCACCAATCATGGTCAGATGTGACGTTCTGGACCGGGCATGAGAGGATGCGGCGAAGGCATGTAGCGGCATACGTAGGGAATGGAAGCACCTTAGTCGGGGGATAAGAGTCCCGTCCCTGACCGCGGTGCTATGAGCCTCGCTTTCCATGCTGCTGCTTTCCTAGTTCGTTCGCTTCCATGCCATTTCCATCCGCATTAATAGTTTAGTTTCAGTTTGATCTCGTTCCGTCAACTCTCAAAGTAGTTTTGAATCCAGTGGGCAAGTAGCAGTAATGGGCCAGGTGGAAAGGCCAGTTTATTATAAAGTTGACCTCACTCAGTGCGTCTAGTTACCTTCACGTGGTTCAAAATCCATCCATTGGAAAATAAAGGAACCTCAATATTTTGAGAAGGTCGAATAGGAAACTGTCTAAATACCTTTATACCTAGGTAGCATACATCATCTAGAAAGCAGAAAAAAGGCGAGCAGGTTCATCCGTTTATCCAGCTTATCCAAGACCTCCCTCGCTAATTCACCCTTGCGAACCCCGCCTTAAACCTTAAACTCTAATTGGCTTGGTTGATCTGATCACAGAACCAAAGGCGCTTCCTGATGTGAGATTGACTGGTATGAAAGTCACCAGGGAGGGAATAGAGATTGAATGGAAAAGAATGTCGACAGAAGGGAGGGTCTCTCTCACCATGGCTTTGTTGAACTGTTTGATTCAAGGCAATTCCATTTGAAAGTGATTACCAGATCAGCCGCTTAGCTCCTTCACTTTGATCTTGAAAAGAAAAAGAAGAGAACTCAGTCCTCATTCCCTCTTCGAGGCGGACGGTGTTTGCTGCCGGTGTTAGCGGCAAATCCGCAGCTTGAGTTGAGAAGCTGTTGGGAATACAGAGACGAGGGAGTCAAGTGCCCGCTATGAAGGAGTTCTGATTAGCTTAGGAATTCTATTGAAGAATAAGACTTTATTTCCATACCGACAAAAGCATACTAAAACGTTTGATTTTGACTATCTAATATCTAAAGAAAGGACTTCCCCTTTTACCCATTTAGGAAAGATAATGGCTTCGGTATAGCGCTGACTTCCTCAGAAAAAAGATTGAGATAGAATATAGTTCAGAAGTAATAGTGATCCCTTTACCTGGAAAGAAATCCGGTCGGTGCGGGAAAGAAAGGCAGTACGGTACCACTGTCCATTCTATCCATTAATTCCTCTTAGTCCAGGCAAGCATGCCTGGGGTAGTAAAGGAAGTCAGGGAAGATTTTAACCCTTTAGCGCCAACCTAGGTCTCTGTGAATCCGATGTCTTAGGAGAGGGAATCAGAGATGAAAGCAATGTATCTTGTTAGCAGTCTAGCGAGCCAACGCTCATTCCAGTCAGTGCAGTCAGTCCGAGCAAGACAGTAGTAAGAATCAGTCAGGAAAGTAGCTAGGGAAGTAGGAAGTAGGCTTAGCTCTTGTGCACATCTTTTGAGGGTTTACTTGCTTACTTCTTAGAGTAAGGTGAGATCCTTTATCAATGCATTTCTTTCGAGATGCGAATCAGAATCTAGTAAAGATATGCCCCTTGGATTCGACTTTCCTTTCTTATATTAAGAAATTATATAGTTATAGGGAATTCGCGAGAAGGCTAGACATTCGCAGAGAGGTTTTCCCGGTCTTCTGAACTGGAATAAGAAGAAGTCTTTCTCGAGTAACTGAGACTCTTAGTGGTGCGGAGGAAGCTATAAAGTTGCTGTCCGAAAAAAACCGATAGAAGAAGCTTACCTTCTTCTTGGCTTTCATCCCACTTGGTGAAAGAATATTATTCCTTGCTTGAGGATTTCATCTAAACTCAGGATCAACAGACTCTCCTTGCTGGGGGTCCCACCCCTTCTCATTCAAAGCCTGGCAATACACTCCTTCTGGAGTTTCTGTCGAAGCCCCCCGGGAATCAGTCTATGGATAATATAAGCTTGTTCCGTTGTCTTTCCACAGTTCCTTATCTGCTCGCACCTTCCCTTCAGTCGTCTAATTGGCCTAATTGCCTTTTGAATGGGCGTGCTGAACGAAAACATCGCCACATCATGGAAAGTCTTCGTGCCTGATTTCTCTCCCTATCTAAGACTAGGCGGGAAGCTTCATCAGGGATGGCTTTTTCTGCCTAATCAGTGCAACCCGATTCAGGAAAGTTGGGCTTGGGAAAGCATCTCGGGGGTAATCCCCCATCTGAACCCCTTAGTGCAAAGTCTTATAGCATACAGCTAAGACAGTAAGAAAGGCAATCGACGGTACTTGACGTCGAGGGGATATGAAAAGCATCTAGGAATGAAGACCGAGGTACTCTTTCTCTTTGTAAAAAAAAACTCGACACTTCTGCCCCTTACAATGTGTAAGAAGGAAAGAAAGAGATTGTCCGGGTAACCCCCTTCCCCTTGTAAGATCAAGGAACAGAAATGACTACTATCCATATCATCTTAACTGGGGACTGATCCCGGGACTGCAACATCTACTAGTGAAAGATATTCTTATGGTCCGAGGAGAACCTTTCCTTTCTTTAGGCTCTTGGTGCTATTTCACTTCTGACTTGTGAGAATATCCCATGCTCTTGGTCAACTGTTCATGGTTTGGTGGGACCAAGAATGGCTGTTGTTCTCGGACCGGGAAAGGAAAGGTCTCAACGAGCCTTTAAAGTGAAAGGCCTTTGAAGGTAATAAAATAAAGTGGACAAGATAATTGAAACAAGATCCAATTCCGATTCCGAGATGAGTTCTTTTCAATTAGGACACGCAGCCACAACAGGAAAGCAGTCAGGAATGCAGCAGGAGTGGAAAGGGATAACATTCGATCATCGGGCTCGGGAAAGGATCTAGCCCTATGCTATGAATGAACAGATCCACGAGCTCTATCGATTAGAAAACAACTTTCCTTTCGTGCAGGGGTCAGTGTAGCTACTGATTCCATTGACTGAAGGATTGCTATTGCTGACATCTTCTGTGATGGAAGCCAAGGAAAATGCCATCAAGAGAAGAGGCTCGGACCCGGTAAAGATCCGGAGAAAGATTCTTTATTTATGTAATTAATATTCATAATAGTTTATTAGTATAGGGCAGGGCAGGGCCCTGTCCCCCTTCTCTTATTAGTGTATGTAAGGCCTTTTCTTTCCTTATCTATCTGATAGGGCTAACTCGATTTATTAGCTTTCAAGCGCTCGACCTTTAGGGAGAGGTTACTATGTTAAGCTTTATAAGCTGTAACGAACAAGCAATTTCATGAAAATCACGTCAAATTCATAAAAACCCTAACCGCACCTGGGCCTACGCCTACCTCCATCCATAGAGTAGCCATATGAGGCAGACAGAAGCTCCACGTACTGGAAGCTTTTCATTCAAACTAGTACTTTTTGTAATCGACATGATACGGTTATTAATAGTCCATAAAAAAATGAGTTACATGATTGATTATTTCTTCTATGTTATGTAACTGTACCTCAATCTTTGCTTCATCTTTCCAGTAGGCAAGCGAAGCGACCCATCTATCGGACAATGTGGCCTTAGAACGGTCACCAAAAGGTGTTGTGATATTCGCGCGATAATCGAACTTTGCGGGGCTACGCTACCGGCTACACTTCAGCTTCAGTTCGGATTCACCGACGTTCCCTCGATTCCTTCTTTTTTTATTATTATTAAGTACAGGGCTGTAGTTCGACGAGTTAAGGGGCGCATCGGTAAAGACATTACAGTTAGCTGTTCAGGACAAGTGGCATCAGTTCTTTGCCTTAGGGCAATTAGCCCGGTAAGGACTGAAACAAGAGAAAGGGGATGGTGGTATGGAGCCTCCTTGTTCGTCTTCCTTGGCTGTCATTCATAGCTTTCTTTGAGGTTTCCGGGTAAGAATGTCGAGAAAGAAACTCACTTTCAGTTTGTTGTTTTAAGAAAGCAGTCAGACAAAGAGCTGTTCTCCATAGAGATGGTCAAATCAAATAGCGTATAAAAGAAAGAGCTAGTGTATCTCCAACTCCGTCTGCTCTTGGTAAAGCGACTTCTCCTTTTCTGTAAATTGTCTGACACCGGGAATTGCAGCGGGAGAAAGGTGAAGGTGTTATCAGTAGTGAAGAAAAGGAACGTTAGCTATATGCTTAAGCAGACGGAGGAGAGACATAGAAAGCTTCCAATTGTTCTTTCTGGGGTGCTGCTTTTTCTTTCTAAGAGGGGCTACTTTTTGCTTTATTGACTCAATCTTGTAAAAGCGAATTGAGTAGTAATTGCAAGCCGGTCGAAGAGCCGACCTGTTCTCCTAACCCTTGCTGGTATATTAAGCCGGGCTTCATTAGCCACATACTCCTTGACGACTGACACCTTCTCTCACCCAGAAAGATTGCAAAATGCCAACAGCGCAAAAAAGTCTTTTGAAGCTTTCGCCAGATCCTTTCAACTATCCATTGAAACTTTGAGGCGGTCACGGTTAGTGGATCTCTATGGCTGAAATCACTTTCCATTCTTTTCATTCCATTCCGTTGAGCTCCCTTGAATTCCCATCCGGAGAGTGCCGGAACCCACGATGTTCGTTCGCTATTGGAAGACTCTTGCCAACCTCCTAGGTGTTTTATGGAAAAGGAAAACTTGTAGATTCTTTTTAGGCCAAACAACAGGCTTCTTATATAAGCCCTTTCCCCTGCTGCTTCTTCAAAGGTAGGAAAAGAAGCCTCGCCTGCTGAGTTGCTATAAAGCTTACTATTTCTATTGGTGTGCATTCCCTTCAGCAGCCTAACATAAAGTCTAAAGTCCGGTTCGAATAAGATAAGGCGGTAGGCCAGGGAAGTCAGACCTTCAAGCATCCTCTTTATCAGTCTTTTCAAGCCCCAGCTTCAACTGCTAAGGTAGTGAAGTCCACTTAGAAATGGCTATTTATGGTGGCATTCGCATCCCTTTTCGCATCTATTTAGATTCCATAGTTCGATTTGTGTGAAGAAAGACCGACCAGAAGAGAGCCATTGGGCACAGAAGACCTAGCCCGACAAAAGTAGTATTTAATAACACGGCCGTACTGGATTACATTCCTATATCAACTTAATGCAGCAGCGGAGTCAAGATCATCAAAGGTAAGCCAGGAATCCTCTTGAGACAAGCCCTTTTAATCAGTTTTTATTCCCTCCCGGCTAATCTCTCTAGTCCCGACTCTTTGGAGTCAGATTGACTTCACTTACGAAATGACGTATGTTAGAGGTTCGTAAAGAGATTTTATTAGTAGTTCTCTTTCTCCCCGATTCCTAGCCTAGTGTTTTCTCTATTGTCTTAGACGTCCCGTCTTGTGAATGACTTTCAAGCTAGGAATTGATTGAAGTAGAAAGCAACTAATCTGCCAAAAACAAGTGATTAACCTACTAGTCCTGCTTATCCCCTTTAATCAATTCAAATGCCCAGAGATTTTCTTTCAACACCTAGTGAATCCCCTCAAAGCCTCAAAGTCAACAATGGGAGAAAAAGTATCGGTAAGGAAGAAAACAGAAAAGAAGCCCCTCGGGGAAGGATGAACTATTCCCACTCTGATTCCCCCTTCCCAAAGCCTGGGCCTTCACTCTCTTCTTCCATGGCAATTCCCTGGGAGTAAGGAGGACGGAGGCAAAACGGAAGTCTAAAGCCAAAGGACTATTACCCGCAAAAGACCTTAACCCTACGCCCTTTGATTTCCCTCCTCTTCTTTATAGACTTTAGATAGACTTAAGTGCTGTCTGATCTTAGCCTCACAGCTACCTAAGTAAGGAAAGAGATGCTAAGGTGCTAACCGCTAGATCAGTACTTTCAAAACCAACTTTGAAGCCATCCTAGAAGCAAGATGAGGACAAGAAAAGCAAAGAAAACGAGGATCAGTCTTCATCCTTTCGCTTTTCAAAGTGAATGATCCCCTCGCTCTTAACCTTTACGTGACCGCAATAGCAAGGGACAGGAGCTCCCCCTAGCTCAGTAAGCAAGTGCTACAAACCTTTGAAACTAGAGTAAAGGTACCCTAGGACATAACAAGGTTGTTAGGAAGCGAATCGGTTCTTACCTGACAGTTCCTAGAATTGGACAAAAAGGTTTTGCACGTGAATCAGAAAAGGAAGAAGACGATCTTGTCGCAATTGAATCAATCCGTAACTGCAGCTATTGAGTCTGCTGTGGGAATAAGCGCCTAGAAGAGAGCTTTCACTGGCTTTTTCTTACTATGAGGATGGATGTAGATATAAGTCGTCTCTTGGCCAGGGCATTAGCAGAGCAGCTTCCCTTTTTGGGCACTGGACCTAGTTACCGCTCCATGGGAACATCTATAGATTCCGCTATCGGGAAAGTCAGGCATGGAATCACGCTAAGGTAAGGTTTCTATCTAATCCATCTAGAATAGGATCTACTCTATCTATTTGATTTTCCACTTCTGCCTGGCTGACTGAATAAAGAAATGGAACCATAGCTAAGACTGATCGATGAGCCTTCTCTCTCCTTGATCTGTCTAGTTCTATTTTGACTAATCCGAATCTGTGGACTGAGTGAGTAGCTAACTAAAATATTCTATTTTAGGATATAGGAGTGGGGCTATTCTTCGCACCGAGAAAATCTTTTGTTAATCTCGTTATCTCCACGGGCGCTGGGTTAAGGGCAGAATCACACCTTGGGGAACCGGTACGAAAGGGAGCTAGCTAAGGCAGCAAGCCAAGAAAGGCAGCATAGTAGGCCTTTTAGAAAGGAAGCCAACTCTTGTTCGACGTAGGGTAGAGTCACTTATTTCATTCCCTGGGCTTTCCATCCTATGGCTTGAATGCGGGTCTTTGGCTAGAGACGGAGACTTTCCCAGTGAAAGCGCTGGCGTTCAGTTTGGTTGCGTGCTTTCCGATCTCTTTCCCTTCCTTTCTGTGGTAGCTAGGCCTGGTAGCATGTTTGCTAGTCTTGTCAGACTAGGAGCTCTACTAGGCTTGACCATGGGAAATTCTTGCTCAAGTCAAGTGGAATCAGTTTCATTTGGCTCTAGACTACGATTCGATAGAGAACGATTTGGCACATCTTCGATTTCCTGGTATGAAAGTGGTTAGGCTTGGTTTTCTTTGAGTTCAAGATATTCGGCATAAGCCGTCTTTGCTTTTGCTCTTATCGATGTGATCCTTGTCTTTAGCTTGGGACTTAGCTTGGCACCAGGGCGGCTTGCTTACCTACCTGATGACTTTCGTACGTTCTTCTTTTCTGTTAGCACGCATCCAGTGACCGATGAATCTGTTGTCGGAATAAGCGTAAGCGCAGCAAGAGAATTCGCTGCTTTTGTGCCAACCTTCTCGCCTAGAAGGAATCCTTCTTTTTGGGAGTTTTTCCCACTGAGAAGAGTTTGCCACTTAATGCTAAATCATGCTTTTTTTCCGAAGAGGCTTTTTGCTCTATCAGAGACTTTTTCTTAACCATCTACTTTATATGGTCCTACATTTGCCCTTTCATCAGTAGAAATTTCTGGGAAGCTGAGCTCTGAAGCTCCATTCCTCCCTCTCCCTTTCCTCGAAGAGCTTACCTATCCGTGTTCTAGCTATAAGAATCCGCTCAGAACTTTCAGAAGAAGGCCTAGCAGCCGAACCTAAAAAGGAATGCTTAGTCAGCTAGTAGCACGAAAGTGGCTTCTTCAACCGACCGACCGGTGTACTGGCTTGACTCTTTAGGAGGCAGGCTGGGCATACTGGGACGAAACGGAATGAGCAGTCAAAGCCCTTGACTTGATTCGCAATAAACCACTCTGCCTCTGGATTGACTGAGGGGACTAAGGGTATACCTAAGCGCGGGATCCCATGCTCCGCTCTTGTAAGATAAGAAAGCGTAGCGTATCACTTCACCTGGCATTGAGTCAGGAACGGAACCTTGACTCGTTTACTCCAAAGAAAGCTTAATAATCCTCTCGCCGCTTCGCTATTGCTCGAGAACTTCGTGCTTGCTTTGGTGCAGGTTCAACTGGACCAAAGATGGAATAGAGAACTCCATAGCCGCCTACCTATATAGAGTTTAACTTCGCTCCTTCCCGCGGACCGCCTTCAGTTCCGGATTTTCTCCTTAGAATGGATGTTATCCTGTGTTCAGTAATGGAATATATAATTCTCCCCTATCTCGTTTAAGGCCGAATACGCAAAATCGAATTCCCTGATCGATAGTTCGATAATGATTAACCCTACGGACAGCTCAGTTGAAGCAAGCAAGAGATACTGAAGATGGGGGCGGAATACATAGAATAAAGCTCTATTCGTATAAAGGTCTCACTCAAGCCCTCTCGCAAAGCTCGAGTGATCCCATACCCATATTGGTCTAGAGCCAGCCCAAGCCTAGGCGTAATCGTAATAGGCTTCCTTTCCTCTCCGTGGCCGAAAACAAAAAGGTATCACTTGCTAAGATGATAGGATATTGACTCCTACGTGTAACTCATATGAATTAATATAGAACTTATCTGTCCTACGACCTATTATATTAGTTGCCCCACCCATTATCTGATAGATGAGTCGCAGCTTCGCTTGCTTTTGATAATCCCTGCGCAGTCGAACAGAAAGAACTTATTATAAGGACCGCCCCATAGACTAGACTTAAGGGGACCGAAAGGCCCTAAACGGAGAATAAAAAGGGGGGGACTAAGATAAGAACCGATACAAAGTATACTAGAATTGATGTATGTAAGGAGAATTTTTGCTTGGATCCCCGATCGGGAAAGCGTATCCAAGTGACTAGTCTGCGCTCTTTGGACTTTTCTTTTTCATAGGAGGATTTTAGCTTAGTTAGCTAGCGAGAACGAAGCGAGAGGTTACGCGGGATCTCGACTAAAAAGATTTTATCCAATCCGCTTGCATTGGTCTTTAAAATGCCAATTATGCCACCTAAAGGTAGCTCTAGGTAAAATTCCCCATTGGATGCTTTCAAACCTCGATTCTCAATAGGAAAGTCTGCCTTCTCTTTAATGATAGGTTGGGTCGAAGGTTTACCTCTGTGTCTGGGTATCGGTTTCCCCTAAACTAATAAGGGGAGGACTAGTGAGCTGGCAATAGTGAATAGGGCTCGAAGGCGAAAGGCTTCGAATTAGGTAGGTCGAATTGGCTTGGCAAAGAAAAGATAAGAAGGCCTCTTCTCTTGATGGCATTTTCCTTGGCTTCCATCACAGAAGATGTCAGCAATAGCAATCCTTCAGTCAATGGAATCAGTAGCTACACTGACCCCTGCACGAAAGGAAAGTTGGTGAATCTTATTTTTCATTTCAGGTCGCTGATCGGCTTCTTCCCCTCCTACGCTATGGATAGAGCTGGGGTAGGCAAAAGCCCAACCCATAAAGACCAGTGCCGGCTCGTCTGCGCATACTATTTATTTACAGATTCAAACTATTGACAAATTCAAGAAGGAAAAGTGCCGTCCGCGCTTACTCTACTAGAAGCCTCATATTCTAGTTCTCACTCTTCGT